CCTGGCTCGAACAGGGAACTTACTGTGCCACATACAGTCGCTCTACCGATTGAACTATATCCACCTATATAGCCTTCAATACCCGTATACCTATGGGGGTACTTCAAAGTCAGACCTACGAAGTCAGTATGAAGTACAAAGTCGGCAGGATAAAAATTGGAGCTGTAGCTTGCTGAGTCCGGGGAGCTTTGCTTCGCCAGCCCTCGGACTAAGCCTTAATAAAAAGTATAGCGAACTACCCTACCATCCTAACTACTGTTACGACGAAGTCGCCCGTCTTACTTCGTTAAAGGGGAATAATAAAGACAGCGGTGAGTATATTAAAAATTTTATATTATAAAATATATTATCATTACAAATAATACCTCTAATAGGATTTTATCCTATTTAGATTAATTATATTAAAAGCTAACAAAGTATGACTCACTACTTTTCCGAAGGCCAGTTTACAACCTAACTACTGCTCCGAAGCCAACTAGGAGAACTTATTCAAATTACTATAATTTATCCCTACTACTTCTATTTATATCATAAGGTAATAAGAAGATTTAGGTAGCGTAGAGGTAAGAAGGGAAGAGAGGGGGAGACCCTAGGGTCTCCCCCTCTTAATATAAAAAATAGAATAAGCTATACTTAATATTGGACAAAAATACTAACAAATGTATAAGGCTACGGTCAACTTATTAATAATAACTATAAACTTGTTTATAGCCGTATATCCGCAAGGATCGCTCTTGCCAGTCATACTGACTGGCAACTACTCCTTTGGTAGGCGTAGTGTCTAGGCAGGCAGACAGTTAGAATAGAAAGCTCGGCTATCTATTAAGAGCCATTACTAAGATTGTACAGGAAGACTTACAAAAGCGTGAGGTTTAGGTGGACTGCTTAATGATCATTCTAAGCTAGGAGAACTTCTATTTAATAGAGCTTGTAATGTATCTGTATAGAATTGTGGAGTCATTCAAGGATTTCTTACCGCGACTTTACCATCTAATAATTGTCTGTAAACAATATATAAGAATAATCAAGCAGCAACCACACTAACAATAGATCCAAAACTACTTATTAAATTTCATCCTGCAAAAGCATCAGGGTAATCACTTATTCTTCTAGGCATTCCTTGTAGACCTAAGAAATGTTGAGGGAAGAAAGTTAAGTTACACTTTGTGTGGACTATATCTTAATATATTTAATTAAACGCTTTTTTACTCGCGACGTAGTCTAAATTAGCGGTGCGGGCTGCGAAGCCAGCAACCTAAACTAGCTCTATCTCAATTAAATAATTTCCTTCGTGTAGTCTCTGAGGATCCTACTCATAACATGGCTTGTTATTTTGGTTTCCTGCTGATTGTCTAGATATACTTAAGATTTTTACTTGTTCTTTCGATTAATTTTAGATACTAGATCGCTTAATGAACCTAGTCCTATAATTTTTTGTCTTAATTTAATCATACCGAGCTTGCGCCAGGATTTGGAATAATTGAATAAGTAAAAAATTCTCGAAAGGTTAACAAATACTTAAGCCTTATGAGACTTTCCAGCATATAGAAGGATTGGGAGGGGCTAACAATACTAATTTTGTCTAGGTACAGATTGTATAATTCAATCTTCACCTTGAAGATTTATTCATTGTTTGCTATCTATATTTTTTTTTATGCATGTTCATCTAACCTTAAAATGTTGTTTAGCTGCATTAATAGAAGGGAAGATTAATTCTTCGTTTGTTTTATTATAACAGAAAACAAAATTACCTCCTATACCATACTGTGCAGATAATTTACCTTTTAACCCTTTTCTAGGATTACTATTAGTTAAATAGAAATTTCTTATTCCTTCACTTATAGCTTTTTTGGTATCAGAAGAAGTTGTATACTCAAATTTAGGGTGGTTTTCTTTACTTAGCATTTTTTTTAAGTTAGCTATAGTTTCGGCGCTATGTTTGAAACCAAAGGAACTACCCGCAACAGTCAAAACATTATAGTTTGGTTTATAATGATCTAATCATTTTTGCTCTAAGTTAAGACAAACATTAGAATCTTGTTTACAAAATTCTAATATTCCTAAAGAGAAATTTTCTAAACCATATTTTTTCATAGCTCTTATTATTACCATACTAGAACTTTTATCTGAATTAGTATAATAGTAATAACTTGCCATTCTTCTGGTTAAATTAAGACTGCTACCTATATAAATTTTTTTATTAATATTATTGATAAACATATAAACACCTGATTTTTTTCTTAATTCTCTATATATATACCTTTTTTCTTCCTTAAAATCAGAAAAAAAAATAACAAACTCTTCAGGGTTGAAAGGTGAACCTCTGTTAGAAGATCCACTATACAATCTCTTACCTATTTCAAAAACACTTCCCTTTAAATTAACCCCAATGAAAAGAATTCAGAATTGTACTTTAGATAACATTAAGTTGTAATTTAATCCTAATAATTTAGGTACTCAGAAGTATCATCCACTAAACATTGCGAATACAGCACCCATACTTAATACATAGTGGAAATGAGCAACAACGTAGTAAGTATCATGGAATGCAATATCAAGAGATGCGTTAGCTAAAACTACACCAGATAACCCCCCGATTGTAAACATGAATACGAAACCTAATGCAAATAACATTGAAGGTGTTAATCTTAATGATCCTCCGTAACATGTAGCTAATCATGAGAATATTTTAATTCCTGTGGGTACAGCAATAATTAAAGTAGCAGCAGTGAAATATGCTCTTGTATCCACATCTAGACCAACTGTGTACATGTGATGACTTCAAACTATAAATCCTAATATTCCAATTGACATCATAGCGTAAACCATACCTATGTAACCAAATACTGATTTATTTGAGTTAGCTGATATAGTTGTACTAATTATACCAAAACCAGGTATAATTAAAATATAAACCTCAGGATGCCCGAAGAATCAGAAAAGATGTTGGAATAAAATAGGATCTCCACCTCCAGCTGTTTCAAAGAATGATGTATTAAAATTACGATCAGTAAGCACCATAGTGATTCCCCCAGCAAGAACTGGTAATGATAATAATAATAGTACAGCTGTAATAACTACAGCTCATCCAAATAGAGCTAGTTTGTGTAATCTTATACCTGGAGTTCTCATATTAACTATAGTTGTAATAAAATTAATTGCACCTAATAATGAACTAACACCAGATAGATGTAAAGCAAATATAGCTAAATCTACACTAGGACCACTGTGACTTTGAACTCCTGAAAGAGGAGGATAGATTGTTCATCCTGTACCAGCACCACCTTCAATACAAGCTGAAAATACTAATAATATTAAACTAGGTGGTAATAATCAAAAACTTATGTTATTAAGTCTTGGGAATGCCATATCAGGGCCACCAACCATTAAGGGCATTAGGAAATTTCCAAACCCACCTATTAATGCTGGCATACGAAATTTTTTCTCCAAATTAATTTTCATTAAATGCTGGACTATATCTTTATCTTTAAATATAGAATATTCTTACAAATATAATATATTGACTAAGATATTTCACGTGTAGTCTCTGAGGATCCTACTAAATAGAAGTGTTTAATAATGCTGATAAGGCGGCTACCCCATAAAGTAGCCAAACATTTGTATAATTTATAGATTTACCGCCCTAAGCAGCCCTTTTATCGTTGGTTTCCTGCTGATTACCTAATCCTTTGAAATGTGACTGTATTCTGCCTCTTTTCTTTTAAATGAAAGTATGCAATACTAGTTCCAAAAACTCTAAAGGGGTCCCAGCAAATAGTGAAAAGAAAGTAAGGTATTTCTACCTTACCCGGCCATGCCTTAATATATTTAATTTAAAAACAAAAGCTACTGTGTACTAATCCTAATTCGTAGTCCGAGGGCTGGCGAAGCAAAGCTCCCCGGACTCCGCAAGCTCGTGTAGGTAAATCTTCATTTACCTCGGTAATATCCTGATTTATCACCTTTAAGGTATCCTCTAATAACATAACGATCACCTTTTAGATGTTTAGCTAAACTGTTTAAAGAATCAAAGACTAGATTTTGACTTGAATCATCTTTAAACTCAGCTAAAATAGCTTTAGCTGCCGGATGTTTAACATTGTACACATCTCGTTTAGTTATAACTAAACTCTTAATTTGATCTAAACTAAGTAAATCAGTTTTAGTAGATTCCTCTATTAAATCCAAAGAAAAGAAAAAAGCATCTAGATACAAAGTACCTAAAGCTAAACAGTCATTTAAAGTAGTATGATGAATATTAATTAAATTATACATATGTTGTTTTGATTCAAATACATATAATAAAGTAAAGTTTTCACTGCTATAAACATAAATAGGTGTACCCCTTTGCTTACGAAGTCTCTCACGTATTTCTAGACTCATAGGTTCATGGTACCCAGAACTATTAGCTACTAGGTCTACGTTAAGATTTGGTTTTAAACTATCTATGAAATGTTGTTCTAATGCTACTACTTGTTCTAAACTTGATTTCTCATCCATAATATAAATAGTTAACTTCATGTTGCTAAACCCATATTTATTAAAATAACGTAAAACTCTACGTGCTTTAGTTTTAAGTATAGAAGGCATAAAATAAGAACTTATTCTGTTATACAGATTAATAGAATGACCCACATATACTTGTTTACCATCTAAACTTTCCCATACATAAACTCCTTTTTGCTTTTTAGTTACTTTAAGAATAATATCTCTATTGTTAAAAGGATCGTGAACTAAAACCTTAACATACTTATCTTTAGAATTTTCAGGATCTTTGTTATCCTGATTATTATTGAGGCTGGGGGCGGCTACGCCCCCAAAGCTCCCTATTGTTAGAGCATTATTACGATCCTCATTTATTTTACCTATTTTTACCTTACCTACACTCAGGGGTGTTACGGAGGAAAACGCACAAGCAAATTGTGATTTAAAATTAAATATATACAAATTTTCGACCATAAAGAATATCATTAATATAGCGTGAGCTGTAATGATACTATTATATAATTGGTTATCCGCAATATATTGAACACCTGGTCCACTTAATTCCATTCTAATTAATACAGAAAATGCTGTACCTAATAACCCTGAAAATAAAGCAAAAATTAAGTAGAATGTTCCTATATCTTTAGCATTTGTAGATCAAAATCATCTTTCAGTCCAAACTGATACAGATGACTTTTGACCATATATATCACTATTTCTCTCATTTACACTAATATCAACTCGATCTGAAACTTCCTCTGAATTATTTATTATATAATAATCCAGACCTACTTTATATAAATTATTATCTTGGCTGATCCTACGGAGGCGCAAGCTCGCAAGCTCCCGACTTCTCCTTATGGCTACTAAGTTAGCATGGCAAGAAGAAGTTAGGAATACGGATACAAAGAGCTAAATTACTTTATCCTTAACAGGATAAGTAAATATAGCTAGTTATAATTTAATTTTATTTAATTACTTATCTTATTTATAAAATCAATAATGTGAATTTTATAAACATAGAATAAATACTTGTATTGTAAAGCAGTAGAATGTTAGCTTAAATTAAGCAAAGTTAAACTTTAACTTTGCTTATTATAAGATTATGGAGGAATCGAACCTCGAACTTAAGATTTGCAATCAAAGTGTAGACCATCTACCTCATAATCTATACCATTTATATAAACATAGAAGCCATATAAAAACTTGTATTTTTTTTTTTTACCCTTATACCTGGCCAGACGAAATACACTTATCCTAACCGAAGGAGTACTTTGTCGTTACGCCGCCTTCGGGAATTCTCCTTGCTAACTGGCTGCTTCGCTAGAAGTACTTCGAGCGAAGCAGTCAGCATGGCGACTTCTCCTGCCATACTTCTGCGTAACCAGCCATACCCCCTCAAAAAAGGGTCAGGAGAGAAGTCAAGCAGTCAGAAGTTTGGCTGCCAGTCAGCCAAGCAGAGAAATATGCAAGCTTCTTATGACAAAATATAACAGGGATCAAGAGTAATTAGGCTTTTTTACTGATTCTGAACCCTAGGAAAGATATGAATAATAAAATTAGTCGATACCTATAAGGTTACGCCGGCTAAGTCAAAAAAATTACATAGCTAAATCCGACTTTTTTTTTATATATCCAGAGCTTGCTGGGGCGCAGCCCAACCCTTAATGAATAAAATAACTTAATAATACCGTAAATATTTTATGAAAAATATGGATTAGCATCCATACGAGGACCTATAGCTCTTAATAATTCGATGATAGTATTCTTATTATTAAGCAATTTGGTCTTTAATTCATTAATAAGGATATTATACTTAGGTAAATTTAAGCCATTTAGCTTATCTATTAAACCGTTAACTTCAACATGAAGTTGATTTAATGAGGAGCCGGCTCTAAAGACCCATTAGTTCAGAATACTCATAATTACTAATGTCGCCTATAGCGCCTATAAATTCGGCCAATAAACATTGAAAGTCAACCAAAGGTTTTAGATCTCCTTTAGTTAGTAATCCTTCAGTAGGGCTGGCGAAGCAAAGCTCGACTACTGAAGAAATTACTATCATATAACACATAACCAAATCTAAAAAAAATAAAAAAAGGGGCTAATAAGCTTACTGGTAAGTAGATTGCAGGATTAGCACCAAAAGCTAAAGCCGAATAACTTACGGGGAGGGCTGGCGAAGCAAAGCTCCCCCCCGTAGAGAACGTGTAGAACTAAAAGATCTTTTCTTAATATTAGCTTTATTACTTAAAGCTAATATTTTCAATGTATAGCTACAAGATTTTAATTGACCGCATTCACTCTATTAAATTAACAAGTTTATGCTTAATCAATAAATATTCTTATACGAAAGTATAAGAATGGACTATATCTTCATCTTACTATTAATTAAATAAACTGTGGGGGGGAGCTTTGCTTCGCCAGCCCTCCGTTTCAGAAATTTACAGAAAATAATTAAATAAAACGCATCACGTATAGTCTCTGAGGATCCTATTCATAACGTGGCTTGTTATTTTGGTTTCCTGCTGATTTACCTAATCCAGAGCTTGCGCCTACCTATAAAAAAATTACTAGGAGCCGGCTCCTAAAAGCTTTAGGTGTTTCCACCATATAGTGATGTTTTAATCGAGCTAGCTAAATAAATTAAGAGATATTTAAATAAATAATTATAGGCGCGACTTCGTCTTAAAAATAGGCTACCCTCACTTTAAGACGGCGGGGGGGGGGCGCAAGCTCCCCCCCCCCCCCCCCGAAGGCGAACTAAACTCTATTATAAAAAAGCAATTAAAGTTAGTTATTTTTACTTTTTAAATCTATTAGAGTATTTTCTAATAAACTTACCCCTGGTATTATAAATAAGAAATGTCCAAAATATAAGATTGTACTAATTTGTCCTAATAATATAAATGGATCTTCAACGTGTTTTGCACCAATTTGCATTAAGATTAAGAAATTAGCTACAAATATGAAGAAGGCTATTTTACTTATTGGTCTAAATTGCAGACCTCTTGATCTTCCTAAATCAACTATAGGTAAAGCTAATATTATTAAGATTGCGCTTAACATAGCAATAACCCCTAATAATTTATTAGGTATAGATCTTAAAATTGCGTAAAAGGGCAGAAGGTATCATTCTGGAACTATAGCTGGAGGAGTTTGCATAGGGTTTGCCATTATATAATTATCGCTATCTCCTAATACATTAGGCATGAAGAATACAAATATACTTAATACAAAAATAAAGATAAAAATAGTAATTAAATCTTTAAATAAGTAATATGGAGCCATAGGGATTCTATCATAATTACCTGAAAGTCCTAAAGGATTTCCAGATCCTGCTGTATCATGTAAAGCAATCATGTGCATTAATACTAAAGCTGCTAAAATAAATGGTAATACAAAATGTAAAGCGAAGAATCTATTTAAAGTTGCATTATTCACAGAGAAACCTCCTCAAATGACAATGTAATGCGTATAATATTTAACTTATACTTTACTACCCTTACGGGTATATTTAGACTATATCTTAAACCTTCGTAATAATACGGAGATTTTGGGGGTATCGTGTCGAGCTTATTGTTAGTACTACTCACTCGTTAGTCGTTGAACGCTCTTAATTCCTTATATATACCGAATTAAGTTCCGCTACAAATAATCTAATAAACCGGAGGTAATTTATTAAATGTCCTTGTAATTTTCCCCATTGATCTCTAAAATATAATAAGATTAAAACCTTACTATTTTTAGGGAGCCCTTTAACATTTATTAATTTATATATTTTGCTATATTGCAGCATTATTTTTCATTAGGATAATTTAAAGTACTATAACGAGAACTTTCCCGTAAATTATTTAATCATTTCACATATTGAATATATTTCAATCCTACTAAAGGATGTAAGCCTGAAAATGAAAAGAAATTTATAACTTTTTGTACATCGGATTTAGAACTAACACCAAATTGATTAAAATTATTTGTTGTATCTATTTTTCTGTTAGTATTAAATATTAGTTTAAAAGCTTCAAATAAATTAGTATGTATTCTTTGTCTTAATTGAAAACAACCATCATTATTACTTTTAATAAAAAATGAACCTTCAGAACATGCAAATCCTACAATTCAATTTTTAAAAAAATGTAACAATGTATAATCAATTGGATTTTTAGGTATTTCAAAAACAGTTGGTATATTATTTAAACTTGGGATTTGACTATATAATTTAATATCGTTTTTCATAATAAACATAGCTAAATTAAACTGATCCATTCTAGTAATAGTTAAAAAGAAAATCTTATGGTATATAAGCAAAGGAAACAATATTTCTTGTAAATCTGTTTTATTAATTACTAATTTACAAGTTGGACTTCTTAAATCCTTATAAACATTAATTTTACCTATTTTTAAAACGGAATGAATATACTCTAAAGTAGAAATATCTTCTAAATGAAGAGATATTACCAATTTAATTGCTATGAAACCTTTAGATGTTTTAGTAACTTGAATATATCCATCTCCATCGATTAATCCTACTAAAAATGCTAAAAAAGATCCAGGGATTGATAAATATTCTTGTTTATCTAATTTTAAGGTTTTATTACCTTTTATTAAGGCATTTTTATGAATAGTACCTATTGTAGGTAGAGAAATATCCTTACTTAATGAAAATAAAACAATAGCAAAAAAACATAAACTAAGAATTGTTATGAGAATTTTTGACTCAACTATATCTTGCCCAATTCATGGAACGGCACTAATTAAATTTGTAATAACTGTAGCACCTCATAATGACATTTGCCCATATGGCAGTACATACATACTTACTTATTAACAAATTATGTTTAATAAGCTAGAATAACTTTGAATTCGTATATTCTATTAGTTAAATCGATTTAACTAAAAGTTTCGCCTGTGCATTAAGCAGCATTTCAGCCACCCATTAGTGACCCAGTCTGTCGCGATTGTTTATACAACCGACGATCTTAAAGTTAAAACTTCTTTGATCGTTTTCACTAATATAGCCAAATAATACTAAGTACTATTCTATATCCCTGTCGGGATATACCACTTTAATCTTTTTTTCTTTATAAAAATTGCAAAAAGATTCTTACTCATGGGACTATGATTTAATATAAATTAAAGTGTAATAAAATAACAATATAATATAATTATTTACTTGATAAATCTTTTACTATTCACTGTTTTTTGACTAAATTTTTTTCTGTTTTTAGTGCTCTTCTAATAGTTTTTTCGTCACAGTTTATAGATTTAGCTGCATCTAATATAGTAAGATATTCACCGTAAACAGTACCATTAAGATTATATAAAACAACGGGTCTTGTATGTGCAATACATTTTTTTTTAGTATCATCTGACATAGGAGATCTGTTCAAAGCTTTCTCTCTAATTTTCTCTATTGTTTCAAAAGAAAGCTTTTTACCTCTATTTAAACTACCTATCATTTCTCGTCTTGCATCGCTATATAAATCTTTCATTTTTTGACGATCTACCTCAGTATGTTTATAACCAAAACTAGAACCTGCTTCAGTTAAAATATTATAATTAGGCAAGAATAATTTTAAATATTTATCTTCTAAATCCAGCAATTCTTTGTTATTTTCTTTTGTAACAATATTAGGATATAATTCTAATATAATAAAAGCGAAATTAGTTAAATCATATTTTTTTACCGCTAATTTCACTATTTTGCTACCACGATAATAAATTAAATGATTACTAAATCTAGCATAAAATCTATTAGTAGCCGCAGAACCTATATAATAATCTTTAGTTATTTTATTAATTATCATGTAAATCCCACTTAAACCTTTAGTTTGATCTAAAATTTCTTTTCTAGTTGTTTCTAAACCTAAATTTTCAAAAGTATACACAGGATCTAAACCTAATTCATTTAATATAGTATTCAATCTTTCAGATCCTGTTTCTGGGCTACGACAGGTGTAGCCGCCATAACTACTTTTAGTTCTTGTACTATATTTTCTTGTACCGATATCGTTAAGACAAACCCGATATATTCTTTTATTATTTAATCTATTACACTTTATATTTTGAATATTACCGATGTATTCCTTACTTGGATGTATGAATATATTACTTTTTAGATATAAATTTTGTATAGTACTATATACAGTAATTCCAAAAAGTATAACTACACCGTAAATACTTATATTAAACCATTTTGGGCTATGTTGATAACCCAAGAAAGCTGTAACAACTAAAGCAATAAATATTATAGTTCCTATAGCTCAAGTTAATGTTCTTGGGGCTCTGTAAGATCCGTAATATATACCTCTTCCTATATGTAAGTACACTAAGAAGAAAAATGCTGAAGCAGTGTTAGCGTGTAAATAACGTACTAATCACCCATTGTTTACATCTCTCATAATATGCTCTACACTATTAAATGCTTCTAAAACACTAGGGTTGTAATGCATAGCTAAGGTAACTCCAGTTACTATTTGAATAACTAAACAAACAGCTAATAATGAACCAAAATTTCACATATAACTCAAATTACTTGGTTGTGAAGCATCTATGATATATCCATTAGCTAATTTTAATAAAGGATGACTTTTTAATATTCTCATTTTGTATTTTTTTTTTTTTATAATTAACAGATTATAAAGATCGTTAAACCAATAGACCACCTTAAACAATGCTTTTTAAAGCATTGTTTTAATTATAACACCCTATCTTGTATAGTATACATTTAATTAAAGAATTCTTTTTTTTTTAGTTTATGTAAACACCTCTTATTCCTTTAATAAAATATATTTAATTAAATAAGATTTTTTAACATATTACCTTTTATTTATTTATACCACTACGTGGGTAAGCCGCTTATATAGCGAGGGAAGCGCTACTCACTATTACTAATCCCGACGAAGTACCCTGGCCAGCCGAAAGTGGCATCAGATTGAATTGAGGCTTAGTCCGAGGGCTGGCGAAGCAAAGCTCCCCGGACTCAGCAAGCTACAGCTCCGAATTTTTTTTTTTCTAAGATTAATCTCAGCGGTGAAGTAGCCAATAGAAGCAAAATTTGTAAAATCTAAAGTTTAGATTATACAATTGAAAAAAAGATCCCCCCCTTACGACCCCTCCCTCTCGAGGCGCAAGCACCGAATTTAATAAAATTTATAAAGTAAAACCCAGCTTTTAATATATTTTTTTTTTTTGTTATACATTTGATACAAATAATAATACCTAATAGTGACATTTGCCCATAAGGTAAAAAATTATAAAATACTTTTATATTATTCATCCTGCCACACAAAGTACGCTTATCCACAAAATGGGCTTCGTTACGGCGTAACCGTACGAAGTCATAAAGACTTCGTCATAAAGACTTCGTCATCAGGATAGATAAAAAATTAAACTATATGATCTAACATAATATTATAATAATACTAAGCTCACTATATAGTTACTCACCACGAACTTATTGATAATGATATGTTCGCAAAAGAAGAATAGATTATCCCCCTCCGTCCTGACTGGCGACTTCTCCTGACTGACTTATCAGCCTGACTACGAAGTCAGTATGGATGACTACGAAGTCAGTATGGCCAGTCAACCAGCGGGAGTACTTCGTCAGAAACCTAACGAAGTACAGTTTGCTGGCAGAATAGGGGGGGGGGATTGCTATTAGCAATCCCTCCCCCCCCCCCCCCCCACTACGAAGTACCAAAGGCACGAAGCGGTGATTAAACACAGTAATAACAGCATATTAATTTAGACTGTAAATTAAGGTTGAAACACTATAATGTAAACCATCTAAAATGAAACTAGGATATATTCCAAACAAAACAGTAAATAATACTAATATAAATAAGATAAAGAATTCTCTTTTATTAACGTCACTTATATTTTCTTCGAAGAATTTACTAAATGAACCACCAAAAGCTATTCTGTTAAACATATATATTGTATAAGCAGCTGAAAGCACTATAGAAGAAGCGGCTAAAGCTCCCAGTATAGGTAATCTTTCAAATGCACCGTATAGTGACATAAATTCACCTACGAAATTTAGAGTTAAAGGAGTTCCGCAATTCGCTAAGCAAAGAATTAAGAACAGTACTGAGAACAGCGGCATTAATTGAGCCATTCCACGATAAAAAGCAATATTTCTAGTACCTGATCTATCATATAAAACTCCACCAGCACATATAAATAGACCACTAGAAACAAATCCGTGACCTAAACCTAAAAGTATACTTCCCTCTATTCCTTGGATTACATTACTAAATTCTCCTATTAAATATACTGCAGCATGAGACACAGAACTATAAGCAATTAATTCTTTTACGTCTGTAGTTCTTAGTGTACTAAAACTAGCGTATATAATAGTAATCACCCCTATTAAATATACTATGTAAGTATAGTTTAATGAAGCCTTAGGTAAAATAGGTAATATTAATCTAAATATACCATATAAACTCAATTTTAAAACAATAGCAGCAAGAACTATACTTCCTCCTAAAGGAGATTCAACATGAGCTCTTAGTAATCAATTATTTAAAAAGATTGTAGGAGTTTTTACCGCAATTGCAATAAAGACCCCGCAAAATATAAATAATTGTGTAGTATAATCAAAATTAGTTTTAAATAAAGCATCAAAATCTGTAGTTCCCATTATAGAAGACATAGTTAATATTGATAGTAGTAAAAATAAAGAACTTCCTAATGTGTATAAAAATATATAAAAACTAGCTCTTACTTTATTACCAGATCCAAATAAACCTATTAATAAAAATAAAGGAGGTAGTATACTTTCGAAAAATATATAGAACAATAATATATCTAAAACTAAAAATACAGCTAATAATAATGTTTCTAATAATAACATAATTATTAAATAAGATGTTATATTTTCAGTTATAGAATTTCAATTAGATAATAATGCTATAGGCATTATTATTGTAGTCAATAATACAAAGTAAATAGAAAGTCCATCTATTCCTAAATAAATATCAAAAAAACTCATATCGTGATATTCTTGTACAAATTGAAATTGGTTACTGCTAAAATCAAATGATATATAAATAATTAGAGATATAATTAAATTAAGAATAGAAGTACCTAGAGCAATCAATTTTAATATCTTAAAATCGGAGCTTACACCGATACGACTAGAATAGGCGAAATCTATAGCTTTATTCTCATCTATCCGAAGGTTAGATAAAGCAAAACCCTGATCCCCCGTGTCCGAAGGCTGGATACGCAGAATTGATCTTTCATGAGATCTTCCGGCACAAATTAAAAGTATACCTAAAAGAGGTATGAATAATAAACTGGATAATAACATTTTTTGGTTAAAAGTCAATATATTTCCTAAATTACTAAAGAAGTAAAAATGTTTACATCATCAAATGGAAAATTCCATGATAAAAAAGTAGATTCTATTAATCTAAAATAAGTTTATACTAACTGGAAATATATCGAAACTAAATAAAATACAAGGTACAAATATAATTATAGCAAATAAAATAGGCAATAAAACTGTTCAACAGAACGCCATTAATTGATCAAAACGTATTCTAGGGAAAGACGCTCTCGCTCATATAAATACAAAAATCATAATAGAACTTTTCAGTCCTAAAGTTAAACCATATAATAACCCTTCTAAATTCGGATTATTTAATATATATTCTATATAATATTGCGCTGGCCCTCTATTTTCTAAAAAATAAAAACCAGGATTATTAGAAATTTCATAAACATAGCCGCCACTATAACCATAAAAATTTAATCAACTATCAAAAAATAATTCAAAATAAATATAATCTATAAAACTTATTAAATAAGAAATAGAGTATATTGGTAAGTAACCACCTAAAAACAATAAACTAGTTAATATACACATTAATACTATACTTCCGTATTCTGCTAAAAAAAAGAATACAAAAACAACTGCAGCGTGTTCTGTCATAAATCCACTAACTAACTCTGATTCCAAAAAAATAAAACAACCATATCTAATCTTGTATAGGTTTAAACCGATAAGTTTTATTATATACAAGACCCGAATTTAAATACTTACCTACTGTAACCTTAGAAACATCTAAATGTTTAGCTAGCTCTACATTATTATTAAACTTTAAAATTAAGTTGCCATCTAAATCATAAATACCGAGCTTGCGCCAACCTAAAGGATATTTATTCTTTTTTTCACTCATAGAAGCCTTAGCGGCTTCACTATGTTTTTTACCAAATATAGGATTTAATTCACCTGGTTTACTAATTAAATCTAGTGCTTCTTCAGTATGAGTTTTACCAAACATAGGATGATTATTTTTATCTTTATAATAATCAACCATCTTTAATCTTGCTTCTTCTGTATGTTTATAACCTAAAGAGCTTGTAGCTATAGCTTTAAAATTGTAAAGATTATTAAAATTAAATCTGTTAATATAACTAGTCTCTAGACCAGTTAAAGCTTTATGACTTATAATTTTACTTTCATATGTTAAATATTCATATATACAAAATTTAAATTGATCTAAGCCATACTTAGTAAATGCTTTTTGTAAAGCAAGATTAGACTTTTTATTTTCCAGATGTTCATTAAGTCTTAAATAAAAATCTTTGGCACTTCCGATATATTGATTACCATTGACTGTATTAATAAAAGAGTAAATACCTCCTTTGTCTAGCTTGCGTAGTTTTCATATTTTTATATGAAAACTTTTAATAATATTCTAGAAGATTTAATACAATCTTTATTATCTAGATTATTAATAGTTAAAATAGGAACAGGAAGTAAATCAGATGATTGTGAATCTAATTTTGAAGTAGAATAATATCTATAACTAGCTACTCTACAAACTTTTAATCTAGATATCGTAGTAAGATAACTTAAATAGTTCGCACCTAAGGTAGTAACGGTAGAATTCATATTTATATATGATTTCATTTTTTTATCTTTTTGTATTTACATACAAATTTGGACTATACCTTATCTAATATAAATACTTATATTAAATGATCACGTCTAGTCTCTGAAGGTTTTAACATTATATGTTAACTTCCCTGCTGATTGTCCTATTATTAAAGGAGTTTCCAGCAATTTGTGATCTTTAATGAGGCCAAATCATATTAGTAGCCTCAGCTAAATCAAAAGGAGCACGATTAGTTTCCGCAATCGATCCTATGAAAAAAATAATAAAAATAGGCAATAAAGGTAATATAAATCAAACAGCTCTTTGACTTTCTGTTACAACAGTTAGATTTAAGCTACCTGTTAACATTATAACAATTAATATAGCAGAACTCAATACTAACTCATAACTAATTAACTGAGCTGTTGATCTTAAAGATCCTAAGAATGCATATTTACTATTTGCACTTCACCCAGCTAATAGTATTCCATATGTAGCTAAAGATGAAACTGCTAACATATAGAATATACCTAAATTCATGTCATTAATTGATAAACCTGGTCCGTAAGGTATAACTGCATAACCTAAAAGTGCGAAAATTAATGTAATTACGGGTCCTAAAAAGAACAATATCATATTAGCTTGTGTAGGTGCAACATATTCTTTTAAAAGAAGTTTTAAGGCATCAGCAAATGCTTGAAGTAGTCCGTAGTAACCTACAACATTAGGACCTAATCTTCTTTGCATACTGGCCATAGTTTTTCTTTCTGCCACTGTCACATAAGCTACCGCAAGTAAAGCAGGCACCAGCACTAAAACAACCTCGATAAGCGATACTATTGTTGGAATCATAAACATTTTTTTATTAAATAGAAATATTATTTTATAAGCACATGATAGCATATACTAATTTGTATACCTTCAGAGAGATAAAATAATCAGTCAACCATAACTTTAAGGCGTAAACGCTCTTTCTACATTATGGATTATTTTTTTTTAGAGGAGGGCTGCGCAAGCTAAAGCTCCGCCCCCTCCTTACTTGCTCTCATTTTAGATTCGAACTAAAATCATTACCACCTTACTATATTTACCTTTTTATGATTAAGTTACCAGACAAAACTAGAAAGCAAAACTTAAATACTAAATATTATATTTTATTTTAATTTTATGGCTAAATTTATAGTTAATCTTCTCATTTCAGACTCGAACTAAAATCAGGATATTAGAAGTATCCGGCTCTACCATTGAGCTAATGAGAATTATAGAAGGAATACCCCCCCCCCCAATTACGTAGTCCTAAAAAAGACCTTTTATTATTTTAATAGTCCATCCTCGGGGGGGGAGCTTTGCTTCGCCAGCCCTCGCACCCTAAAAGAGTGCGAACCCCTACTACGTCGAGGAGAAGAAGCGTACGACGACTTCGTTAGGAGTACTTATGACAAAGTATAGACTACGACGAAGTACTCCTTCATGCATGCTGCGCCAGCCAGTTTGGCCAATACAGTAAGGACAGAAGTAAGGCAAAAATATGCCCTCCTTGTTATAAGGTTATAAGAGAGAAACTCTATTTTAGGCGCTAGTCCGAGGGCTGGCGAAGCAAAGCTCCCCGGACTCAGCAAGCTCGCTCTCCATATTAAAATTTTCCGTCGAAGAATTATCTTGGCGCGATTCGAACGCACATTGTAGAACACCAAAAATTCTAGACTTACCCATTAGTCCACAAGATATTTAGGGTAAATACCCCTGTTTACGGAGTATATATGGTATATACGAAGACACCTACATTATTAAATAAATACGTATTTATTATAACTTTAAAATAATAAACTAGTCCAGCCTGCCTAACTTCATAGGAGGCAGGCTGGAGAGCTGTACTTCGTATCCCGAACGAAGTTCGGGATCGGGCTCCTTCAGGTGAGGGAGCTATATAAAAAAAAATGTATTTTTTTTATTAGCCCTCCGCCCCACACAATATTGCGGTTAAATAATTAAAAGTTAGCTCATAATCATAAATTAGGGTAAAAAATCTCGAGCTTTAGCTTGCGCAGCCCTAATTAATAACCTTAAAAATGGAGCTTGCGCCTCAAATAAACTTCCTACCCTAAAACTAAAATAATATAACCTAGGAAAATAACCCCCTCTGGGCGCAGCGCCCCCCTCTATTTATTGAGGGGTCCTATACTTCTTGATCCCGAACGAAGTTCGGGATCAAGAAGTATGGCTGGTATTTGCTCCTAAGATACTGAACTTACTTGCTTATTTACCCCCTTTTTAGTATTCTAAAAAGAGCCAGGTAGAGAGTTTTCCTCCTAACTAATAAGGAAAAGTGGACATACTGCCTAGCATTACAAAGTAAACCAGGATAAGAGCCCAACTTGACTACTTCATAGCTAGGGGTTCGCAAGACAAAAAAAAAAATACATAGGGAGAACAGGACTTGAACCTGCAAGATCTCGCGATCAGATAAGCCTAAATTACCTAAGTTTACCAATTTCTTCATCTCCCTTATAAGATGGGGGGGGGTTTACTACCCCCCCCCCCAGAGGGCTGCGCAAGCTAAAGCTCCGCCCCCATACTAAATTCACCAATTTTATAGTACCTTCCCCCCCCCCTATACTTACTGGCCACTTCGTCGTCAGCCATGAAGGCTGGACTCACGAAGGACAAAACTAGTTCGTAGGGCGCTCCGCCATACTTCTGACGACGAAGTCGCCATACTGACTACCATACTACTCCTGCCTAGGCATACTTCGTCAGCACCCAAAGGGGTATGGATGGCCAGGAGTACTTCGTCGTCAGTATAGGAGGCTGGCAGAGAAGCCGAGTAAATAAAAATGTATATTTTGCTTTCATGACGAACGCAGTTCGCCTAGCGACCTGGCCCTAGACTTACTAAGTCAGGACTGCCATAATTTTTACGAGCCGGCTCCTAAAAAAAAAAAAAAAATAATAAAGAATAACTAGACGAAAAATAGTCCTTTGGCCAGATACTAATTACGGATATTTTGCTCGAGATAAGACTTGAACTTACAACCAAAGCAGCTTCAATGCTCTGCTCTACCAATTGAGCTTCTCGAGCTTACACACCTTAGTTTTCTTTTAACTACAATACTGTCAGAATATCTATTTGGTCATAAGATCTGACCCCCTGACGCTCCGCTATCGCGTCAAGGTATGTGTGTCATCCGTGTGTAACCCTCCTACCTTCTACCACACTACACTCCATGTCGCGAATATGAAGCTACCCCCATTATATATTACATATTACATATTACATATTACATATTACATATAGATTGTATATAAATGAGTAAAAATTCTTAATCCCCGGCTGCCATACTACTCCTGCCTGGCCATACTTCGTTAGCACCCAAAGGGAGGGTAAGGATGGCCAGGAGTACTTCTCGGCGAAGTACCGAAAGCAGTCAGCATGTACTGACTTCGCCAGGCGGGATACAAAGGTACCATCTACTAATAAATAAACGATGGAGACACCAGGAATCGAACCTGGGATACTAATATGCAAAATTAGAGTTTTACCAAACTAGACTATATCCCCTAACCTAATCTCGCCCCCAGCCGGTTCTATATATTAGCCTGATCAAGTATGGGTAGCTAAAAAGCTTGCTGGTACGCTATAATTTTTAGGAGATTGCTCCTACTTCTTTTTTTTATTGAGAGCGAGGAACTTTGTTCGCGCCTTCATAAAAATAAGTCCAGCCAGTCAGGACCGCTTAAATTTAAATAATTACTATAATAATTCTATCTGAGAGGTGACTTGAACACCTACGATATTAAATCAGAGCATTTTAAGTGCCCACTGTCTACCAATTCCAGCACTCAGATTAAATATTGAGGGCTGAGGCTAAGAAGTCGCCTTAGCAAGCTCCTCAATATTAGTTAAACATAATTTGTTTAATAATAAAGTTATTTATTTAAATATAGTATGCAAAAAACTTTTTATTACTTTCTTATATACTTATACTTTTATGAAGGCGCGAACAAGGTTCCTCATATTGTCAACTAAAAAAAAAAAAAAAAAAAATTTTTTAATAGCGAGCTTGCTGAGTCCGGGGAGCTTTGCTTCGCCAGCCCTCGGACTAGCGCCTAAATAGAATAATTAAGTAAAAGAGACAAGCAAAGCTCATAATAAATAAAGGGTCCGACTTCGCCAAGCTAAATAAGGAACTATAGACCCTCTATACCATATCCCTAACTGGCTTGTCGGCCTGACTGCTAGACGAAGTGTACTTCGTCTGACAGGAAAAAGCCAATCAAGAGAAGTCTTATAAAAAATATATTTTTTATAGTACGATGCTTCCTTCAGAGCCAGACAAACAAGGAGCTTGCGCCACCATTATGGCGGGGTACCCCCGAGCTTGCGCCTCGCTTGCTTAAGAAGTCAGCCGCAAACTAGGTATTGTATAAGGAACTTACAACAAAGTCCCCCTCTTATGCGGGTAAAGGATTCGCACCTTTAATTTTTGGGCATGAGCCAAATATGTTAACTGTTACATCAACCCGCACTATAAGGCTAAAGTGAGTCGAACACTTATAAAAACCATTATGAGTGGTACACTTTACCAATTAAGTTATAGCCTCTTTAGGGAGACAATCGAGTTTGTCCTACCAGACCCACCTAACAATTGAGATGACGGCGCGAACAAAGTTCCTCGTCGACCCGCATAATTCAAAAAAATGTGAAATGTCAGCCACTCAAAATACCGTTAGAACTATCTCCCTTGTAGACTAGGCGGGATTCGAACCCGCGATCCCAGCATTGAAAGAGCTGTGTCATACCACTTGACTACTAATCCAGTCCGCCTTTGGACGGCGGCGAAGCCGCCGTCCTGATCCCGAACGAAGTTCGGGATATGGTCACTCCTCCGTCCTATACTGACGACGAAGTACTGCTGGTTGACTACGAAGTCAGTATGCAGCCAGTCATAAGCATGGCTGCTAGGCAGTCAGTATAGCACGGTAGCTATGAAGTCAGTAGTAGCCCAGTGGGGGTATTGCACCCCCTTCTATTGATTACAAAACAATTGCATTACTATTTATGCTAACCAGGCATATAAAAATGTAATATATATTAACTATATAAGTATTTTATAAAATTAGTACTTCATTCCTCAAAATCTCTTGATTCTTACAAAAAAAGCCTATATAATATTCGTAATGTTATATCACGTATATTTAAGAAATATCTTAAGGTAAGCTTCGTGCCTATATGCTTTCAGCACTTATCTTGGACTAACTTAGCTTTCCTGCCGTGCCTATACTATTTATCTACCTAAGTGAAAGTAACATCCCTGTATAAAGAGGTTTAAACCTATACATAAATTAATATTGGGCGTATAAACAACAGGTAAACCAGAGGTTAATAAAGTGTACCCTGGTATTACCCAGAATAACTTAATTCCCCACGTTCCTTTCGTACTAGGTTATTCCTTATTTTATTCTAATTCCCTCTAGAAGATAGAAACCATACTGTCTCACGACGTATTTAACCCAGCTCATGTAACTTTTTAATCGACGAACAGTCGTACCCTACATAGTTCCTGCATCCATGAGGATAAGTTAAGCCGACATCGAGGTGCCAAACCGCGCACTCATTTTGTACACTCTTGCGCAAATTAGCCTGTTCAAATTGTTATCATTAGTGCTGACGAAGTATGCCCCGGTGGCTTCTAGTTTTTAAAACTTGTTTTAAAAAATAAGTTTTATTTTTAAAACTAAAAGCTACTGAAGGAACTTGCGCCACCATTTCCATTTTTTACAAAATGGTTCAGACTATGTATTCACTTTTTTATTATATATAACACGCCTACGTTTTAAACTACCTACCAACCTACTGTGTAATATATGCTATTGAAAAAAAAAAAAAAAATAAGAATAAGCTTAATAAAAATTTTATTTTACTGCTACTTATCCATATTCCTCCGAAGGATGCTTGCTGGGGCGCAGCCCAACCCAAATTGAGCTGACCTCCGTGGTAGAAGAAAAATATATCCGTAGTCCCCTGCCATACTTCTGACGAAGTATAGGAGAGTACTCACGAATGACGCATACTTCTAGCGAAGCAAAACAAAGCCGTCTTCTGCTATACTTCGTCAGAAGTATGCCGATCGATACTTTGTCGAGAAGTCGCAAGCTGCGAATAGTAGATTAAGATTTACCTGCCATTCAACCTTTCACAGCAAAAGCACCAACACGTCGTTTAGATGCAAAAATAGAATAACCAACATTAGGATTTAGGTGACCACGGTTTTTTCTTACCGACAATCCTTTAAAAGAAGAGTCAATATTTTTCAATCCACCTTTTCACCGTAGTTTATAAACACTACGATCAGCTCTATAACGTTTCGTTAATCTTCCTTTTACTTCCATTCTAATTCCGGCCATGTTTTTATATTTAATAGAATTAAATACCATATCGTACAACCCTGATGCGACTACGTTGGATAAGGCGCCGAAGGGAGCTTGCGCCCCTCTGCCGACAAAGTCGCCACGTAAGCTACCCAAAGTCCCCTGCGGGGACTCACGATGATTAGATCCCTTTATTATATTTTTAGATCCGGCCTTCGGATGGCGAGCTAAAGTTAGTTGTGGTAATAATTTATCATTAACACTGATATATATTTTATTTAATAGTTTATCTAGAGCTTGCTGAGTCCCAACGGGACTATTAAATTTAGTACCTAAAATATTTCTTATATTAAGAGTTTTATATCTATTTTCTACTAACTTAAGACTTACATTATTATCTAATCTACCTGTTTCCTGGATTCGGTTAAAATAAGGTAAGTTAGCTTTATTTAACATAATGTTCATTATTTTTACAATTTTAGCATTTCTTTTTTTAATTTTTAATGTAGATATTTCCGTAAATAAATCTGTATTAAAAACTATATTTTTTAAATTAACAATATTAAATTCTATCTCTTTATTATAAAGCTTTCTTATAATATTACTTAATCCATATAATAATTTATCTTCAAATTTATACTTATTAAGATTTAATCTAAATTTATATTTTCTAATTAATGTAAGTTCTTTCTTAAAAATCAATTTTATTCATTTATTTGCTTGTTCTTTTGCTTTTATTTTACTTGTTTTTAAAGTAGAATAATAAGCATAAAAATCTTGAAGTAGATTTCTATTTTTTAATATCGCAAAAATCATATTAAATTTAAAAAAAATATTTTCTATCTTTAATAAACAGTTTTTTCGTTGAACAAATTTAATTATCTTTTTAGTTAATTTAGTTAAAATTTTAATTTTTTTTAATAAAGCAAACTTTTCTCTATTAAAAGCATATAGAGTTATAATAGCTTTAGAGTTAGTATGTTTAATTTCGGGTCTAGCTAAAAAAATTTTATTAAAAGATAAACGTCTTCTTTTAGGACGAATATAATCGTATTTAAGAAATTGATGATTAAAAAACATATTAAAATAGCTTTTTATTATTTTATAAATATTTATATCGTATACAGGAAAATTCTTGATTAAATTACTATTATAATGGTAAACACTATTTCTTCATTCTTTAGATCATGCTGGAAAGTATTGCATCTTTCCTACATCACCCAATATTCTATTAAATGGTCTCAATTTAGAATTATTCTTTACGGCCCAACGGGCTCTTGTTTTTAAATTTGTAGTCCCTTCTCTTAAGCCTGATCCCAACGAACTCTCCTGACCGAAGGATGCATAGGGATTAGAAGGCGAGTCTACACATTGGCGGGAGCTTGCGCCCCCTGATAGGGGACCAACGTAGCGAGCATTTTCTATCCGTAAGCCAAAATTTTGATTTTTTTTCATTGTTTTCATTTAAAATATAGTAATATTATAATATTTTTTATTTTCTTTTGTTCTTGAACATATATAATAAAAAAGTGTTGGGTTTCAAGATAGGATTATTGTTAGCATTACTCACCTATTAGTCGTTGAACGTTTTTATCTTTAAATTGGCTCCTGACTGCCATCCATATCCCGAACGAAGTTCGGGATCAGGCAGGTGAAGTCAGTATGGCAGCAGTACTTCTGGCGAAGCACCTATATAAAAAAAAAAGTATACTTTTTTTAGTGCGAGCTTGCTGAGTCCGGGGAGCTTTGCTTCGCCAGCCCTCGCACTAGCCAGAAGTCGCCGCCATACCGCGAAGCCCAAGTCGCTAAGATAAATTTCGCTTCAAATTTACTTATACTCTATCTGACAAGCTTGCGTAGTCCAGCCGTAGTCCCCCCTATGGGGGCGTAGCCTCCACGAAGGACTGACTTCGAAGAAGTCAGTACGGCCGACTACGGCTGGATGAGATTAGGCAAAACCTCCTCCTGACCACGAATTTTATTCGTCAGGAGGATACGGCTAATCTTTTATTATAAGTAATCTTTGAAATTAACCCAATATTATTCTTAATCATTTTCTTGCTAGTCTTTATCTCTTATCTATTATTCCTACCGAGCTTGCTAAGGCTCCGCCTCAGCCTAGCACAGAGCTAGTCCTGGGCGAAAGGTAAAATAAGGCAATATAGGAGTAGACAATAACAAGAAAAAAAATTAAAGGACAAACATCCCTAGCGTAGCTTTTCCAATAATCCAAGACCTTTCCTTAATGTGTCTTGTGATCCTATGCCCCGCTTACGCGACTGTAAGATTTGTTGTGAATCAAACAGTAAAGCAAGATTAAGCCGTTAAACTTGATAATTAGTTTACATTATTATTAAAAACACTGTAAAGTAGAAATTAATAACTAGAAAAAGTGTTATATTACATAACACTTTTTTGACTAAAGCTAATTTCTCTATAGCTAAAATCTTACCCTTTTAATAATATGTACGCCCTTATACGTCTCGTACTAGCAAAGGATTAAATACAACGAAGTTATATTTAACTACAAACAAAAATTATCTTTTTAGTACTTCATCGCTTCCTATTAAATATATTGCGACGAAGTCCCCCTAGATATACAAAAATTAATTGCAGCAAGCGATCGAAAAATTAATCGAACACATTGCGACAAACATCATAATCCTTAGACACTCCCATCTACTCTTTATGGGGTCTGTGCCCCGCATAAACTGTCTCCTAGCAAATGTTCTCCCTTTTCATAGAGTGGGATGTTTATAATACTGGCGTACTTCCTAACGAAGTATGCCACCAAATCCCGAACGAAGTTCGGGATCAGGCGCGCCAGTATTATTCCATAATAATATAATAAACAAATAAAGGTATTTCACTTATATCTTATCAATTACCTTATATACTAAAATTTGCTGTTATTATACTCAATAATTAGTAACAGTAAAGCTGCATAGGGTCTTCTCGTCCAACTAGAGGTAAACTGTATCTGCACAGTTATTCCAATTTCACAGAGTCAATCATAGAGACAGCTGTTGTATCGTTACACCATTCATGCAAAGACCGCATTTAACGGCCAAGGTATTCCGCTACCTTAGGACCCTCACTTATAAGGCCGCCATTAACCGGGGTTTCCTTCTACACCAAACTTATGACAATTTAGTTATTTCCGTTAACCAGCCGGCACCGGGCAGGTATCACACTCAATACTTAGATTTATCATCTTTTTGCAAAGTGCTGTGTTTTAATTAAACAGTCGTACAACATCCTTTTATGCTTCTTCCTTTTTACTTGTATTAACCAAGACTAATGAGCCTACCTTTTCCCGAAGTTTTGGTATCAATTTGCCGAGTTCCTTTATGATTGTTATCTCTTACGCCTTCGTATTCTCTACTAGCTTACTAGTGTGGCAGTCTTTAGGTACGGTCGTCTATTCTTTATTTCATATCTTCACCTAGCGTATCCCCCGAAGGGATATCAGAAGATATCACTTTTTCAAGCTTCCTCTATCAGAAGGCGAAATTTAAATTTCGCCTTCTGTAAAGGTAAAAATATTTGCAATAACATATAAGTATGCCAACACTTACCTGTTATAAACAAATACAGCTTCCCCCAAAAAATAAGTTTCAAGGTACAACCTTAAGAATAGCTATACTAATTTTTCCAGTACATTTCCCACTTAAAAAGTAAGTAAATATATTAACTTATTTTATTTTACTTTACTTAGAAAATGTTGTTTAGTAATAAGAATTACTCATCGTTTTAACCTTCAGGTTAAAAACTTAGAGGCCGTTTTACCTCAGCCATAAGCTTTAGGCGAGTTCCGTATATACTCCTCGTACCGGATCTTTTTTGTTACTCATGTCACCATTATCACTTGAGTTTTTTTTATTTGAATTTAAAAAATATCAAATCTAATATAACCCAACGTTCTGCTACCCCTGCAAATAACAATAATAATAATTATGTTTAAATGAGGACAAAGTTTCGGTATATTGTTTAGATCCGTTAAATTTTCGATGCTTTTAAAGATTTAACGAGCGCTCTATTACGAGGTCTTCAAATTATGGCTGCTTCTAAGCCCATCTCCTTGTCGACTCAAATAAAAACCTTCTTAATTTCACTTAACAATAATTTTGGAACCTTAACTTTTGTTCTGGGCTGTTTCCCTTTTGACATACAACCTTATCATTCTATGTCTGATCATTCAAGATCCATCTAAGCCATTCCGAGTCTACATACTCACCGATAAAATCTTCACGATCCCCCGATATGTACCATTGAATAATGTATTTTCAAAGAGTACGTAAATACTCTTTGAAAATTTACATCTGGTCTGAGATTAAGTTCTGTACCTGCTTTGATGTTACTTAAATTGCCTACTATTATAGGTTTCGCAGAAAACCAGCTATCCTAGTCAGAATTGTCTTTCACTATGCTTACCATAGTTCATCGGATATTTTTGCAACAATAACCCGTTCGAGCCTTTATAGCCCTGACTATAGTAAGATCACTAGGCTTCGGGTCTAACTTTAGACACTTATCATTTTCTGTTACATTATGATCGTTTTAACTACGCAATGTTAATTAGCTCGCATCTAATGTTAACTTGGTGACCCATTATGCAAAAGGTACGCTCTTGTTTTCAAATACAACTCGAGCTGCTTATAAAACTACTATTTCAATAGTTCCCTTACGGTACTAATTCTCTGATGCTCATGTGTTATATTTAGCCTTTGAGGAAGGTTCCCCAGAGTTAGTCTTAATAATAAAACTAATTGACATTTATTTTTCAAACAGTTTTTCTACCATTTTACTTATTTATAGGCTATTTTATTTTCGTTCACACTATTCATAAAATCTCTTTTGATTTCTTTTCCTGAAGCTACTAAGATATTTCAATTCGCTTCGTTTATCATGTAATTTATCTTAGAGTTTATATGGTTTCCATAAGATAACAAATCTCTCTTTAACACATGGCTTTATATTTCCATAATAGTCTCTTTTTATACTATTTGATAGCAAATATATCATTTACATTTCTTATTTATTTATAATTACTCTTAAGGCTTATTTTTTTTTTTTTTTGAGCTTGCTGAGTCCGGGGAGCTTTGCTTCGCCAGCCCTCGGACTTAGCCAAAAAATAAACTAGAAACTATATTTAATTCGGATTATTATGAATCGAACATAACTATTTCCCAACCCAAATGAGACGCCTAACCGCCTGGCTCTAATCCGTATAAAAATTTTATCTTTTTTAAAGACGACGTAGAAGTACTTCGTACTTCGTACTTCGTACTTCGTACTTCGTACTTAGTAGAGAAGCCTCTATCTATATTTCCTTATAACGAGGTAGTATAGAAGTATGTACTTCTATACTACTATCCTAAGGCAAATTTGGCCTGACTGGCAGCCATACTGACTTCTTCTCCCTTATTTCTGCTGGCGTTACCGAAGGAGTACTTCTTAGCCTACGAAGTCAGGACGACTGCCATACTGACTTCGTAATCCGTAATCAAGAGAAGTCAGTATGGCAGTCGCCTCCAAGAAGCATGGCCTACTACTTACTACGTACTACGTAGTACGTCGCCTGGAGAAATACGTATTAAAAAGTCCGTATTATTAAAGCGTAACCGGACCTTTGTGTTATGATAGTATACTTCTAATAAAGTACAGAAAAACCAGCAGTACCTCCTTCAGCTGCTAAACAGAGAATATCCGATTCGAACGGATGTGATTAAATCAATCAAATAAGACTCAAGCTTATCACCTTAAACCACTCGGTCAATTCTCTTTAATTCCTCAGCGAATCGAACGCTGATATCATTCTTATCAAAAATGCACTTTACCGTTAAGTCAAGGAATCTTTCAGACGAAGTCGTCCAGCCTGACCGGCGACTTCTTCCATCCTGACCCCCAAAAGGGGGGGGGGGGTATGGCTGGAGCAGCCATACTTCTTACCCGAACTTCGTTCGGGATAAGAAGTATAGGCTAGAGTACGGGTTGGGCTGCGCCCCAGCAAGCTCGGAGTACAGAGTACGGAGTACGGAGTACTTCTTCCTACCATGCTGACTTAGTAGCCAGGAGAAGTCACCAGTCAATAGAGAACTCGTCAGTATGCCCGTAATATCTTTGGATAAGAAATAGGTGACTCGAACACCCAACCTTCCGTGTGTAAAACGGTTGCTCTACCATTGAGCTAATTTCTTTTTGGGTTGGGCTGCGCCCCAGCAAGCTCGTCCTTCTGCCAACCTAACTTCGGAGAAGGCTGGCTGAAGAAGTAGGTATGCAGCCCACTTGAAACTTTTGTTATAGACTCTTCCCTTTTTAAACGTTTAAACCTATAAGTAGGAAAAACTAATTGTTCTTTAACGGTATAAATGGTTTTAAAGTTATAACAATAGAACCAACCATAGCTAATAATAAAATGAAACTAGCGATTAATAATCACATATTGTAATTTGTATACATTACACTACCTATACTTGTAATATGACCAGTTTCGGCTAAATTTCCATCTCACATATTACTAGTAACAAAAGATAAATTATTATCATATATATTTAAATTATTAAAATAATTTGAATTGTATTTGTTTAAAGATATATCGTATAAAACATTATTCATATAATAATTATTGCTTAATATTGCCACGTCATAAGGTAGCAATTTAAATAAAGGATAATTTAATGCTATTGTTATTGTGATAGCTAAAGGTATAGTATTTCTAGTATTACTTTGTAACTCACTTATTCTAATATTAATCAGCATTAAAATAAATAAAAATAGTATAGAGATAGCTCCTATATATACAACTAAATATGCTAAACCCATAAAGCCTAATCCTATTAAGATTAAATAAGAAGCAATGTTACCAAATAATCCAATTAAAAATAATACTGACACTACGGGGTTTTTGCTTATAATAACAAACACACCACAGAATATTGCAAATAAAGAAATTATATTTAATATATTTGCTAAATAACCATTTGTAAACGTTTCATTAACTAAAAATAAATTGTTCATAAAAAAAAAAAATTAGTATACCTCTTTGAGGAAATTTATATAAAATATATTTACCTAAATGTTCCTATCCTACTAACTAAGTCAAGAGTGAATCTAGTATCGCTGCAGCGATACTGCCAAATTTTTTTACTCTATTACTACAAAGACCTATAAACTGCTTACTGAAATTATAGTGGTTAAGACTTCGTACTTCGTAGAGCTGAAGTCTAAACTATTCCTTATAATTCATTAACTCCTTTCTTATCAGTTTAGATTAACATTACCAAGTGAGAACTTGCCCCCAACTAATAAAGCAAAGCTAAACTGAGCTAACAATACATTAGATAAAGGTTAAATTTCTGCGTCTCTTACGACTTCTGCTCCGTGCCGACTTCGTTGGAGCAGAAGGCAGCAGTATAGCCCGGAAAGCCTTACTATTATGCTAACATACTTCTGACAAAATACAACAACCAAAAGTGACCTTCGGCGTAACAAAATAAAAACTACTCCTTGGTTTATATAAAAAAGGAATATACGGCTAGTCGGAATCGAACCGACACACTCTGTTTGGAAGACAGACATCCTACCATTAAATGATAGCCGTTGTTTATTATTTCATTATATCTAATCCCGAGCCCCCCTCCCCGGGGAGCTTTGCTTCGCCAGCCCTGATTAAAAAAATATATATGTTTTTTTTTTTTATGCTTGCTGGGGCGCAGCCCAACCCTAAGGGATTAGATACTAAAGGATAACCCTAACGACTTCAATAGCTTAATTGGTAGTATTATGGATAGACCCCTTATATCGGCCTTCGGAGACAAAACTGTAAAGGGGGGCGCGAGCTCTAGAAAAGTCATATTATAGTAATAAAGAACCTTTGCTTGTTCTTGGTTAACGAAGTAATATAATAATAATTAATTAAAAGTACAAAGCGCCCCTATACAATGTATAAGTAAAGTAAAAAAAATAGATAAACAATTACCCATCCCTCGACGAACGCAGTTAGTACACAGGCCCTTGGGTCTGGACCGAGGGGGAAAAATATCTAATAATGAAAATATATTAATATCCCTCTCCTCCTGGCTGACTACAAAGTCAGTATGCATGGCGAACAAAGTTCCCCCTGACGACTAAGCCTGCGTTACCGAAGGAGCAGAAGCTAACCAGTCGAGTGGCTTCTCTGATCCCTAGTCTCGGTGGGAGGCGCAAGCTCGCAAGTTCGGGATAAGAAGTATGACTACGAAGTAAGTATAGAAGAAGTTCGGGATCGGAAAAGAGGTGAATCGAACACCCAGGTGTTAATACACAATATGTAGCAAATATTTCGCCCTACCTATAGCAACTTTTCCTGTATATTTCTTATATAATACATGTTTAAGTTGTAGCAAATCCCTCTTAAAAAGTAGGATACCGCCTTCGGACGAGGGGGATTAGGAATTAGGGCTAGGACCATCCTGACTTCGTCGAGAAGACAGTCGGCCACACCTAACAAAGGCAGTCGTAAATGTAAAAAAAAAAAAAGAATATATAATCTAGACTATCTAACCTAGACCACGAATTAGATCGGATTCGAACCGACACCTACTTCCGTGACAAGGAAGTCCTCGACCAATTAAGTTACTAATTCTAAGTGTTACATCACTATTGCACGCTAAAAACATTAATTCCTTTCTTATTAATTTATATTTAACCCACTAAGTGAAGTATATTTTATACACATAGACTAAGCTAACAAAACATCAAATAAAAATAACACATAAAACGGAACTTTCCTGCCCGACTGATTTCAGAGAAGTCAGTCAGGTAGTACAGCACTAAAAATATAAAAGTTAGTTGCGGGGCGCTAGCTCGGTAAGGCGAATTCATATATTCGGAGCTTGCGCCTCCTTCGGAGCTTGCGCCCCCCGGGGGGGGCGATTAGAATAAAATTCGCACAGGGCCTAGTCCTGTGCGGAGAGGTAAAAATAAGTTTTATAATGCAGTCATACTGACTGGCTTCTACTAACGATGAATTCGCCATATCCCCCTACGTAGTCGGGGGGGAGATCAGAATAAGTCCGTATGGAAGAAGTACTCCTACTGACTTCGTAGACCTACTATGTCGCTAGTAAGGAGATATGAATAGGTTTTATCGGATTCGAACCGATATCTTAGTGATTAAAAGCCACATGTATTAACCATTATACTAAAAACCCTTATAAATATACCCTTATTTAAGATATAAATTTATAATCATGCCTGCGAAGTAAAGATACCTTAAAACTCATAAGTGCTTCTATGTTTTTTATCCTGCCTACGAAGTCAGGAGGCGTAAAACGAGCTTACTATAAAAAAAGAGATAAATCGCGCCTAGCGACTTCATCGTCAGCCAGGAGTACGGAGTACGGAGTACTTCTAGCTGACTGGCCTACGGAGAAGTCAGTATGCCGACTTCGTCCAGCATGGCTGGCATACTTCTCCTGCCTGATCCCGAACGAAGTTCGGGATATGGATGGCCAGGAGGAGAAGTCCTAATAAATTATAGCAGCGACTTCTCCTCCTATACTTCTTACGAAGTCTGGCGACTTCGTAAGGATAAGAAGGAGAAAATTGGAAGGGAGAATCAAGAGCACTCAGATTCGAACTGAGAACCGGAAGGTTGAAGCTTCTTATTTTACCGTTAAACTATACTCTTTAGGACTTTTCCCTTCTCTATACAAAAGGGAAGGGAAAAGTCATACTTACATAAAAACAAAGATAATACTATTTTAATCTCTTCTTAAAAAATCAATAACATAAACAAGAGAATTACTTAGAACATAGATAGATTGAATTAATCAATGCCCTCTAGGTAAACCGTCCGCAAATTCTCTTATCATATCTCTTAAATTTTCTAATATATCAGCTAAAGTTTCACGCTCTTCTCGACTAAGTTGTTCCACATAAGCTTCTATATTAGGATAGATATAATCTATACATCAAGTCATAAATTGTATACACTCGTTTAAATAAGGTACCGCATCTAAAATAGGATTACCAGCTAATACTCAATTACATATGTATACACATACTAAAATTATAAATTTAAAACAAGTTCACATCATATTTTTTTTTATTAAGATCCTCAATAGTATATAGAAACATACAAGAATAGTCATACTACATCAACAAAATGTCAATATAGAATACCACCTTCAAATCCTAGGTGATGATTATCTGTTAAATGATAAGCAAATATTCTTCATAAAGCTACTGATAAAAATATTGTTCCTATTATAACGTGTAAGCCATGAAATCCAGTTCCAAAGAAAAAACATGTACCGAAAGCACCGTCACTTATAGTAAAAGATGACACATTGTATTCAATACCTTGAAAACCTGTAAAAATTATTGCTAATAATACTGTAGCAACTGACCCATATAAAGCACCTTTTCTACCTCCTTGAATTAAACTGTGATGTGCGTAAGTTATAGTTGCACCACTTGATAGTAAAATTACTGTGTTTAATAAAGGTAATTCAAAAGGGTTCACTGGTTCTATTCCAATTGGTGGTCATTGAGCTCCTAATTCAACAGTTGGAGTTAAAGCTGAATGGAAAAATGCTCAAAAAATCGCTAGAAAGAACAGAGCTTCTGATACTATAAATAGAATAACTCCTAAATTTAATCCTTTCTGCACTGCGAGGGTATGGTCACCTAAAAAAGTCAATTAGTCTAAATTCTCCTGGTTCTAAACAAACATAATATATATAAGCTGATCTTTTAGGATCAGGCTGCATGGATAAGCTGTAATATTTTTAAGAACCGGAGGGTAATTAACCTAGAAAAATAAGGTTAAATACTTTATAAAAAGTATTTTTAAACATAGAAATCATTCAAATGATCTCAATTATACTCTGTACGTTTATTATTCATAGAATTTTTAATAGCACGTACCTCAAGAATATCTTCCCTAGTTAACCGTTTACCTAAATAATTTAACCCTTTTAAAAAAGCTAAATAATCTAGATGTTTACTTGTCATCAAAGGGAATTTTGTTAAATACGAAACTATTATATAATGCTTTCTATCAGATTGGGCATAAAATACTACCTTTTTAGCTGGCTGTTTAAAACTAGATGAATATTCAGTTTTATAATTTAGATTAACTTGGAAAAATTCAGCCAATTTAGTCATGAAATTAACATTAGATTCACTAGTTACTCTGTTTAATTCACTTTGATTAAGAGAGAATACACACTGTACTCTACCACGTATATCCGAATCATCCGAGCTATAACAACCACTTAATTTTATAGAGAAGTGACCATCACAGTCGATAAATCCGGCTAGTCACGCATTAGAGTCTAAACTACTGTTATCTAAAGGTAATTTTAATAAATTAGCATTTCGTCATTTATTAAGATTATCTATAGCTTTATATAAAGCTATAATTTTAGGTGTACGAAATTTACCATTAACCATGTTAATTAAATTTATAACTGCATCTGCGTTAGTAATACTATATCTACATATTCCGGTTTTTTCGAAATTAATTGATCCTGTATTAAGAATACCTTGTAACCTTTCATACATCTTCAACTCTTTTTTACCAAAAGTAAATACGATTTTAGGTGAAGTCTTTTCTCTATCCCCTTTTCTAAGGATAATAGACCCATCACCTTCAATTAATCCAGCTAAATAATAAGATAATTGATTAGTTCTCTCCGTATGATATCTTTGTAAAAATGTAGCCGCCTGCTTGTTAATACTACACCTTTTAATCTTTAGTGGAGAAAAGTCATTATATAATAAAAAATTTGATTTAACTTTTAAGTTACTTGATTTAAGTATATTGTTATTTTTCGTGTGATCACCTAAAAAAGTTTAAAATTATTAATCAATATATCACTATATTGTTTGGACTATATCTTAACGAATGGGTTATATATATAACGCATTAATCTTTCACATATAGTCTCTGAGGATCCTACAGGGATAATTATACGTCCGTTGGTTTCCTGCTGATTGTCTTATCATTATAAGAGTTTCCAGCATATAGTAAAATTTAAAGAGAGCACTTATAAATAGGTGATATATGTACAAAAGAAAAGCTGTCCTCATTACTGATTCTGTGAAGCACACAAACTAAGCGATTAAAGATTTAATTTTTAGTCTCCCTTCCGGAGAAAGATGCTCTTTGGCTATCATCATATCATACACAATTCTTCATTTCTTATAATCATTAAGCTTGTCTCCTATTAACGGGTATTTGTCAAAATAGTTAACAATCGGTTCTAATTTACCTATAGCTGACACAGTTAAAGATAATACTTCTGTTTTTGTCTTATTACTACTATAGGTTTTTACGGGGCAATCTAAAAATATTGCTAAATTTTCCATAAAAGGTAACATTGACAAAGATGTAGGTCTATCAAATGCACGTTGATCTAATCTATATTTAAGAGTAACATGCTCACTACGAGCTCTTTTCATTACACCTGATTTAGATATACCTTCAACATATTTTATCCCAAAATAACCGTCGGATTCAGTAAACCCAGTTAGTCAACTATTACCTTTAAAATCCGAAGTGTCCAATAAACTTTCAGGTATACTTAAAGAACACTTATCATTCATTATTCCGATTAAATTATTAAATGTTTGATTTTTAGGTGTTCTAAATTTACCATGCATTAAGTTTATTAAAATTTGAATACCTTTTAGATCCCCAATAATATAACGAAGTGTATTTGTACCTGTAATTTGGAAACGCCCTATATTACCTAATTCAGATTGAATAAATGCGTATAAACCTAAATTATCAATATGAGATGTAAATACTATTCTAGGATTAAAAACTCTAGTGGATTTATAATTTTTAAATAAAGCAGGAATAGATATATGGCCATCACCTTCTAGTAAACCAGCTAAATAATATCCAAAATTATCTGAATTGTTTACATAAATGCTATAAGAATTATAATTTAATTTATGAATACATAATGCTTGCCTTACATCTTTATCTGTAATAGCTCTAGCTATAGTTAAATTGTATAAAAACTTAGCTTCGCAGAAAAAGGAACTGACACTTATACGGAACGATGCGGTACTCTCTGATATGATATCTCTAAATCAAAATGACATAGCTGATACTACTAATATTAATGCTATGTAAAAGAAATAATAACTATTACTAAAATTATGCATAGATAATGCAGCACTAGTAGTTAAGTTTAATAAACAAATACTTGTGTATAACGGTCAAGGAGATGGACTTACTAAATGAAATGGATGATCTTGAAAATTACTTCTTATTGAGTTTGTCACTTACAATAGTAAAAAAAAAACAGTTAGTTTGATTTATAGTTTCTTAGTATAAATTATTACTAAGCATAAAAAATGAAAAGGATAATTAAATTAATAATTCGTTGCTTACTTAAACTAAGCTATTTATATATTTTTTTTTATAAAGAACGAGTTTTCCTGACAGCCTTTCGGAGAATTACTCCCAGTCAATCCGACTCACTTCGCAGAAGTAAACAATGTAACTATCATTAGCCCTTAAGATGAGTCGAACATCTATCTCAGTATTAACAGTACCGAGCTCTACCGTTGAGCTATAAAGGCGGGGGTACCCCATTGACTGCCATACTGACTTCTCTGATCCCTAATACCGGAGGGACAAGAAGCAAGCTCGGGATAAGAAGTATGCCTACGAAGTCAGGATGGCTGAATAGAGGAAAGGGCTATACCAATTTAAGGGACAATCCTACTAGAACTCGCCCAACCTTTAGGTCGAAAGAAATTAAAGGAAGCCACATAGGAAACAAGAGATTCGAACTCTTAGAAGCATATAGCTACTGAGTTTACAGCTCAGCCCTTCTTACCAATAAAGGAAGTTTCCTTTAGGGAAATAGTGTAATATCCCCCTCCATATTTCGTCAGAAGTATAGGAGGCAGTACGACGAAGTCGTACTGCCTCCTATACTTCGCCAAAAATAGCGAATAAGCTAAGCAAACTGAAGTATGCCCAACACTAATACTCTTTTAATATTTAACCCTTATCCCCCCTCCGAGGGATAAGAAGTACGGCGGCTAATAAAAAAAATATACATTTTTTTTATATAGCTCGTCCAGCTCCTTGGGTTGGGCTGCGCCCCAGCAAGCTCCGAAGTATAGCTGAGGGGCTAATATTCCTTATTATTTAAGCAACGTATAAAAGTAAAAATGCCATCATTAGTGCAAAAAGTCCAGTAGCTTCAGAAAAAGCAAAACCTAGAATAGCGTAATTAAATAATTGCCCTCTAAGTGAAGGGTTTCTGGCTACACCTAATATTAAAGCACCAAATACTACACCTATTCCTACACCTGCACCAATTAAACCTGTAGTAGCTAAACCTGTACCAATTATTTTTGCAACTTGTATCATCTTTTTTAGTTAAATTAAAAGCCTTGAACTTTATCGACCTTTGCTCCCGATTTGTATATATTTTCGAAAATTAAAGATAGATTCAGTAATTCGAAAAAGATATTAGGTTATACAACCACGAAAATTTGTTTTATTAATCCTAGCAACTACGTCAGGCGACAAAGCCGCCCGACTTCTCTGATACTTTCTACCTACAGAGTCTCCTCTTTTATCTTAAAAAGATAACAATTAAGATAAAAGGCCCGCAGAAGGATGCTTGTTACAATTACCTATTAATCTTACTTAATAGATAACGTGTATATACTAACGAAGTCTGGGCGTATATACAGCATATTTCTTGTTAAAGGTTAATCAATCCCTCCGTAGGAGCAACTTCCACGATTTAAATTTATTGACACTGTATAACCGCGTAGCTGCGTAACCTATGTAGAGAAGTGTCATTGCTAAGGCGACTTCGTACGCCTCAAAGAGAGCTTGCGTCTGAAAAGCCTGATCCCCTCCGGGAATACAAAATATAATATGTGGAGCTTGCCCCTAAAATAGGCTATAAGCAAGCTTACTACTTAAGCTACTCGGCAACATCACATTATTCAGCTCCCTAGGTGAGTCGAACACCTATGTAATATCTCCATTAAAGTTACTACATCACACCAACGAGAGAGAGTTTTAGGGGGAAATGAAAGTAACTACACTTCCCCGCTTACCCATTGCTTTTTTACGTTCAAATTTAAATATTTGAACGTGCATATGTTTCTCTAGGAGTCTGGGACATATGCTGCCATGTATTGTTAAAGGTTAATCATCCCCGGGCAACTTCCACTACCCGAACCGTATTTCGACTTAACACCAATTAGAATCGCGCATACGAAGAATCCTATAAAAAAACCCGAATCCTATTATTCGCTGGATTAAAATAAGAGAGCAAACTTATTGCACGTACTCCTTTCAGCATGTGACGAGTGGTTAGTACCAATCCAAGGTTATATTCACCGTGACATAGTGATTCACGATTACTAGCAATTTCTTATTCATGCAGCCGAATTTCAGGCTACAATCCATATCTTTTTTATCCTATTTTTTGAGATTAGCTAAAATTCGCATTTTCGCATCTCTTTGTTTAGGAATATGTGGCACGTCTTTAGCCCACAATATTAAGGCCATGATGACTTGTCTTAGTCCCTGTTATCAAATCCCATATACAGGACGATTTAGCCCTATCATAATATATTTACAAATAAAGCTCAGGTTTACGTTAATTCCATGGCTTTTACCACAGTTTCACAACATTAACTGGAAACAGCCGTGCAACACTTGTATGAATAAATATACTAAAACTTATCCCGAGCTTGCTGAGGCGGAGCCTTAGCCATATCCCGAACGAAGTTCGGGATCAGGAGGCGAAGCCCTCGTAGTCAGAGGGATTAGAAGCGTACTTCGTAAGTATTAATTATTTTATTCTATTCAAATTGTGGTAAGATTTTTCGTGGATCATCGAATTAAACAACATACTTCACTACTGGTGTCAGAAACGGTCTAGTGATTTCAGTTCCTGCGTTGCCGCATTACTCTTGAGGTGAAATGCTTACACTTTCATTTATAGACTAAGTAATAACCTAACCTATGGCATTCATCATTGTCTGCAAAGACTACTAGGGTCCCTAATCCTGTTCGTGCCGCAATGCCTTCGTCCTTCAACGTCAGTTTGTACATAAGAGGCTGCCTTCGCCTTTATCCGTCCCCCAGGTATCACAGAATTTTAACTCTCCACTCATAAGTACGGCCTCTTCACATAAAACTCTAGCGAAATAATAACCTTTTAAAGGTGACATTTGCCGTCTAGGTACCCTTTAAACCTATTTAAGATGAATAACACTAGTCTCATACGTATTGCCGCGACTGCTGGCACGTAATTGGTCAAGACATAATATATAGACTGTCATTATCAATCATATATTTAGAACTTTACTCCTTAAAAGGATCTCCTGCACTACCTCTTACCTCTTTCTTAAGGGGGTAGCCGGTCCATTCATCCAAGTTGCCAGTTCAGCCGTTAGGCCATTGACCAAGATTCCTCACTGCTGTACATATATGCCTTGGGATTTTTTCATCCCCAATGTGGTCGATCAACCATTTCAGCTTCGACTCCGAGAATTGTTGGCTAGTTAAGCCATTACCTTAACTACTACCTATCTCGCAGATACCTTTCCTCTTAAAGCGGTTATTACACCCTTTTTTTTATTTTATGAGGGATTTTTCCCCTCTCTTTAAGGTCGGCCGAATATCTTTCACTCACCTGTACACCACTTTTAATTCACCTTCAATATCTCTGCCAGCCTGCCTTATTCCAAACTTAGTTTGGAATATGGAAGAATAAACAAAAGATATTACACCATTACTAAATATTTTTTCATGGTGCCTAGATATCTAATATCCGAAAAGCATAAATTAAACGTACGATTAGCATGTGTCAAGCATTTGGACAGCGTTCAATCAGAGCCATCACCAAACTCACCTATAAAAATAACATTTTTATAGTCCCCTTCTCCTGTACAGAAATACAGGAGAAGGCTAGACTCACGAAGAACAAAAATTGTTCAAACTTTTATCAGATTTTTATTTTATCGATCCTAGCTAATAAATTAAAGCTCAAAATCGTGTCCTTCGGCGCAATTTACTTTCAATAAATTTTTAAGTTACAGCTTCTGTATTTATAAAGATATATGGTATACCGTATAACTCTAATAACTACGATAGTTCCTCACGGAGCTACACTGTATATTAACAATATAATTTTTAATCATAAATTACACCTCTTATTGGTTTATACTTTTCATCTAACCCCTCCTCGATCCTTATATTAAACTATCTAATACTGAGGCGTACGAAGTCGCCTGAGCAAGCTCGTTTAGGGGGGGGGCAGTAACACACAAACCCCAGATAAGAGATCCCCAATAATATACACCTACACTGCTTTTCAGCAATTTTCACTTCGATCAGGTTTCAAGCCTAAGTCTCTCGAGAAATGGATTTGCCTCCTCCTGCCTGATCCCGAACGAAGTTCGGGATCAGGCAGGAGGAGTAAGTATGGCAGTCAGGAGTAAAACCATACTGACTTAGTGGTCAGAAACAACAATTATGGCTGCCTTCGGAGCAGCGATGGGTGATTGCACCTTCATATTTAGTCTCCCCCCCCCCCCCCGAGCTCGCGCCCCGGGGATTGATGACGGATATGACCCGATGAATAGATTAATACAACACTTTTTAAAGAAAAATATGTTTATAACAACTGAAAAACGAGCGTCGGGAAAGTTACAAAAACGGAGCTTGCGCCGTAAAACGGTTTCATGAGCTCAACCAAACCCAAGAAAGCAAGGAGGGCTTCGCACTTCGCACAAAATGGCCTAGTACAGATATGAAGGGAAGTACAAGAACGGGAAGGAGCGTCAGAACCTAGCAATCCCTCTGAAGGCTCAAGGAGGGAATCAAAGATTACCGATCTCTCTCTAGAGTGGAGGAGGGGAGGGGGGAAGCTGAATATTAGCTATTACCCCCCCCTTTATATAGTACAATAATACTAACTTTTCCTTATACATTATTCCCAGAGGGAAGTTTTGTTAAGTATTAGGCAGCAGAGATAGTATATATTTAGGAATAATTTAAGCTATATCCTGTAATAATTTCTTACTAAAAAAAAGGATTTATATGAGCTTGATTTTCCAAAATAAAGTTATTTTATGTTATTTAATCTAACATTGTCTATTAACTTCTTTATATTTTCTATATAATACCTAAATTTATATTTAAATCTTAAACATATATTAAATCACAGACTTTCCTTAAAAATTCATTATGCATCTCAATCAAGACGACTTATAAATTAATTTCTTCCTATTACTTATCACTAAATATTTTTTTGCTCATGTTGCCTTTATTTTATTAATTAGAGCTTACGCTTTCGAAGAGGAGCAGTACGCAGTACGCATGGAGATACTGTTCTCCCAATTATTATTTACTTTCTCCATAGGAGTGTACGGCGTCTTAATATTATGAAAAAGGCTACACTATATTAAGTCTAGTATTTTAAACTATTAAGACGGGGGGGTGATGCCCCCCGTCTATAGCCATCAACCATATATTATAGTTTATAGATATTTTTACCTACTATATCTTTAATGCTAATAGCGACTCTTAGTTTTAAGCTTAGAGTCACTACAAAAATAAAGAATCAATTTATTTATAACCCTGGATCACCAAAATTAGGTTTGGGATTCGGTTTAGGATCACCACCTTTAGGTTCTTGTATACCAGGAGCCGGATAAGGCCTTGGTGGTCCAAGTGGATTAGGATTAATAAATCCTGGTATATAATTAGGTCTAGGATTAGGTATATTATCCATAAAAAAAACAAAGGTATTACTTTCAGTGATAATTGTCATAAATATAGCTAGATAATAATCTAGATGTATTATATTAATTAATAAATTAATTGGGTTAGCGGTGAGTAATCAATCATTAATATTTATAACACAACCTACAATAATCGTAGGTACTCCATAAATTAATCATTTAATAAATGCCGTCACAAGCTTTAAAAATGAGCTACAAGCCGCAACTAATTGAATTAAAGGAAGTTCAAGAATATTATCTGGTATTGCTGGAATAATAGACTGGAGTAGATCGAAATTAATGTTAATGTAATTCATGTTAATGTAAGTCAAGGCCATCTTTAATATATCCTGAACTAAGTACCACGAAAACTTGCGCTTGTATAAAAGCAATTCCCAACTCTAACCCTGAGAAAGCAATTATAAAGGCTAATGGTATTAGTCCTAAAATAAAGAATATTACACCGCTTGTCATTATATTATAAGTAAAACCTGCTAAAATATTTAATAGCATGTGACCTGAAAGTCGCTCAACAAATTCATCCTCAAATTATGTTATTTCTTAACATAAGTAAGTATTAAGTGTATACTACAGTATTCTAATCTACTTTTAAGAGTTTTCGTTTACCTTTTCAACTTGGAAACGTTTTTTCACTGTTATGGAACCTTGTGCTTCTTTAAGCCGTTTTGAAAGTGACGGTTGTGTAACACCCATACCTTCTGCAGCTCTAGTTATAGAAGTATACACTGAAATTTCATTAGTATTTAAATCTAAAACTTTTACGGCTGTCCCGCTATCTACACTCATTTTATCTTTAATTGACTCTGAAAGAATAGATTTACCTAATCTAGCTAAACTAATTAAAGCTTTAGTTTCTGCACTGTGCTTTTTACCAAAGTTAGGATTATTAATACCTTTATTAGCTAAACTAAGTAAATTTTTAGTTTCTTCAGTCAATTTACGACCTTTATGAGTATTACTCATATTTCGCTTGGTTTCCTCCGAATGAATACTTCCAAGTCTTGAACCTGCAGTAGAATTAAGATTATATTCTGGTTTAAATAAATCAATATAATATTGTTCTCTACTTACAGCCTTCTCTTTTGTACAATATTCTAAGATTTCTAGTTGGAAATTTGAGTAACCATACTTTAAGATAGCACTATATATTCGGCTTTTACTTTTTTGTACTCTAACAGAAAGAAAAGAAAAATCATAGTAAACTCTAAGCCTTCGACCTAGATTTACACTACTACCGATATAGGTATTACCATTTTCCTTATTAACTCAACGATAAATACCTACTTTATTTTTATTATCCTTTAGTATGATAGATTTATTTAAAAAAGCGTCAGGATAAACTACAATAGGAATAACGCTGCTGCTGTTACTACCATCGATACTGTTATTTTCCTTTGATACATCTTTTGCTAGATGTGAGTAACTTCTACGTTGAATTATGTTACTCTTGAAAGGATACCTTTTAATTGAAAAGGGATATGAGTTAGATTTTAATTGTTTTCGTAAACACAATCTTTATCCTCAGTTGTATACAAACTTATACTATTTTTGTTATTATTATATTTATCACATTTCTTATTTTTCTACTAATAATAGAAACCTACCCGCAGGGGGGGGTAGGAACTACCGACATATTTTTTACGGCGCAAGCTCTCAATTTATTAGTTCACATATAAATCCCTGATTTACCCTTAATATACTTAAGTATATTAAGTTTGTCTTTGTCAGCATCAGAGAAAATAGCTAAACCGGAAAAGGTACCATCACTTTTTGAAGTTGAAAACATCCTTACGCCAATAGATCTGAAACACTGAGTAGATAAGGTAGAATTTTTAGGGCTACGCCGAAAAAATAAGCTACGTGATAAATGAAAACTAAAAGATCTGTCAGATCTTTTAGTAAAATTTTTAACAAAATATAATATAAGTCGTTCACAACTTTATCCTTTCTTTAAAGGTATATATAAACTTTGTCCCCTTATTAAAAGGTGTTTATATACTTTATCCTTTCTTTAAAGTGTTACAGCATAAACTTTACGTTACGTAAATCGCCAAATTATTAAAAAATGAGGATAGGCTATTGTGATATCTTTAATCTTAGGTTACTTAGTTTCTCCTAAGAACCGGCTTTCCCGGCGACTAGAGTACACCTTACCATTAGAGCTTGGCTACGCAGCCGTGCTTCAATACTAATGGAAGAACCGTCTACTCGTTGCTCTTTTACAGATTATTATCTGATTTAGATCCGCGATTACCTATTCCTATTACTAGAATCTTCTGACTTATTACCGTACATGAGTGATTAGTTCATCCACTTATAACATTTCAATTATAGCTTGGTACCAGAAGCTTTAAGGAGTCCCCGGAATTTGGTTCTTAAACACAATTAGATTGAGGTACCTAATCTCATCTTTTTATGTTGGCAGCTAATCTTAAACCTAGAGAAATATTTCTTGCTAGGTATGATATGAATTCTATCAGCACTAATAAAGGTAATAAAGGTAATGGACAACCAGCTGGAACTAACAGTGAAAAGAATTCTAAACCATGTTTTTGGAATCCTAATATTGTAGCCCCTAGTACAATTGTAAAACTAAGAGAGAAAGTTAATACAAAGTGACTTGTAGATGCAAAACTGTAAGGAACCATTCCAATTAAGTTATTCATTAATATAACAATAAATAAAGTGTAAATAAATGGGAAATATATTTGACCACTTTTACCATTTATTTGATTTGTAACAATGCTATGAATTGTAGCATATAAAGATTCTTGGCTTATTGATCAATTGTTACTTACTAATTTATTATAATTAGTACTTAAAATAGCCATTGTTAATATAAATAACCCACCTATTGTTAAATAGAATCCAATATTTGTAATAGATATGTGTAAATTACCAAATATCGGTGCATCAAGACTTAATAAATCTCTTATTTCAAATTGGTCTAGTGGACTAAGTATTTCTCTGTATAAATTATTATTAAAGCTCAAAGTACTCATATTGTACATTTATAGCTTTCTTTCTATATAAGCCTTTATAGATCCTGCCTCCGAAGGCCGGAGTGCACATAATATTACGTTAGCGTAATACACCTTATTGAAGGTTTAATACAACTTACCTGTTACAACCTCGCTCTTTTTTTTTTTTTTAGCAGTGCGACTTCGTAGTCAGTCCTTCGTACGAAGTCAGCATGCAGCCAGAAATTAAAATTTTTCTGCGCTAGCATGAAGTTTTGAAATAAAAGTACGTGATAAAAATAAACGTACAAATCTTGGTAAAATATATTTAGATAACATATATACTGTTATAGCTATAATTGCAAAAATAAAAGTTACTTCATTTACAAAATAAAAGGGTACTAATTGAGGCATATTAAATTATAAATTATTGATTAATTACTTACATATAGAGTAATAGCGTCAAGTATTTGACGAAAAGATTGAGGCTTAGTCCGAGGGCTGGCGAAGCAAAGCTCCCCGGACTCAGCAAGCTACAGCTCCGTATTACTACAAAGTATCAAGTCTCCATACAAGAATATGTAATGAAATGAATAAAGATGCTTTTCCTCCTGACTAGGCTGGCCAGAGGAAGTACTCCTGACTTACTAGTCAGGAGTACTTCTAGCTGACTACAAAGTCAGTATGCCAGTCAGGCAGGATAGCTCCTTCGGATAAGCTAGGGAGTAAGTATGGTTAAATATTAAACATTATTTATATTATAAATCATTTATATTATTACAGTTTTTAATTAATAAAGAATATTCTTACTAATAACTTTCTTATAAATCTAATCTATAGATTTATATAACATTATAAAAATTCCTAACTAAGTAAAGAGGGATAAGGAAAGTGGGAGAGGGAAGAGCCCCTGATTGTAAACTCTCCCCAAAATATTATTTAGAGCTTGCGCCCTCATTTAAACTAAAAGAAGTTAGTATAATTAATATTACTATTAAACTAGCACTAATTTCGGATAGATAAAGAATAAATATAAAAGATATAAGGCCAACTAAAATGTATAAAGCGTAACTTGTAACTACACCAGTACTTAATTCAGTTAAGCTCTTACTAAAATTAATTAATGCTTTCTCTAGTCCAAAAGGTCCTATTAATTCTATACTACCTTTATCTAAAACTTTAGTAGTTTGACCACCAAGCTTTAGTACTAAATTAGTAATATAGTTGTTGTAGAACATTTCGACAAGAAATCTTTGATTAAAGAAACCAAAAACATTACGACCTAATCTAGATAATTTAAAATTAATGACAATTCCAGGTAAAAATTCTGAAAGAACTATAGCTAAAATACTAAATGAAACAGTAAATATAAAAGGTAATATTTTAAATAATGTAGGAACCGCAAATTCAGTATCTATCATTATTTCATGAATAGGATGAATAAATATACTATTATCTACAAAAAAGCTTGAACCTAAACCTATAAATATGTCTTTAGTTACAAATCCAAAAAATATTGAAAATATTGCTAATATTATTAAAGGTAAACTGATAAACATATCACTTTCATGTGCATGTTTATAAGATGTTATAGGTCCATTGGGATTAGTTAAGAATGTTAAGTATAAAACTTTAACAGAATACAAAGTAGTGAATATAGCTCCTATTGTAGCTATAACATAAACAGCGATACTACTAAAGTGATATTGTCCAAAGGCAGATTCTAATATAAAATCTTTACTATAGAAACCAGTCATAAAAGGGAAAGCTACTAAACTTAAACTTGCTATCAAGATAACAGAATAAGTTAAAGGTAAGAATGATATTAATCCACCATATCTTCTGAAGTCTTGATTATCAGCTACTGCATGAATAACAGCACCTGCACCTAAAAATAATAATGCTTTATAGAAAGCATGATTTACTAAATGAAATAAAGCTATATTATAAGAAGATAAACCTATAGCTATAACCATCATCCCCAATTGACTCATAGTGGAATAAGCTATAACTTTTTTAATATCTTGTTGGAATAAACCTACAAGAGAACTAAAAACAGTTGTTATTGCTCCTAATCATAAGCATATAAGTAATACAGTACTGCTATATTCTATTAAAGGAGATGAACGCATTAATAAGTACACACCAGCTGTAACCATTGTAGCAGCGTGTATTAATGCAGAAACAGGAGTAGGCAAAAATTTATGTTGGTTTTCAATATATACTTTAATTGTACAAATACAGTGAAAACACGCAATATTTTACAATATTGATCGGACTATATCTTCAATTAATTATTTATTGATAGACTTAACTAGGGTTCTAATTAACATTAAACCTTCAGGAGTTAAATGTTCTTTGTTTTTAACTAAACGATAAACTTGTAATCATCTATTATATGAAATAAGTTTCTTAGTTTTTAATGGATTATGGTTTAAATAATTTAGAATTGTACCTAATTTACTGAAATTAACTACCGTATTATACCCATTGTAACTTTTTACATGGGTGATATAACCGTTAATAAGAATAGCAACATCTTTACTAAATTCTATATCATCTTTTTGAGATATAACATATCTTACCGTTACTGTATTTTTACCTTGTTTAGAGGTTAGTACAGAAGAGGTAAAACAACCTTCAGCATCTGTAAATCCCGATAATCAACCATTATCTAAACTTACTTTATGCCTAGGTTCTACATATTTTATATCCATATTATAAATCAAATTAAAACCTTCAACTCATAACTTAAATTGATTATTTTTATGTTTAGTTAATATATTACCATTAAATATTTCGATTAATTTTAATATATTTTTTTTATCTCGAACCCTATAATGGTGAGTTTTATTAATTTTATCTTGAACTGAGACAGACCCAAAACCTAATTCTTTTTTAATATAAAACAATATTTGAGCATCTACACTAGATTGTGTAACTTTAAATTCTAAATATCCATCCTTACCTAAAATAAAAGATCCGTCACCTTCTGTAAAACCTATAAATCACCATTTAAATCTATCATTAACTTTAATTGCTTCACACGTAGTCTCTGAAGAACCTTTATTTAATATAAAGTTTCCTGCGGATTGTCCCTCTTCTTGGATTTTTCCGAAGTTTGGCGAAGCCGTAACAGAGGACCAAGGATTAAAAGCAGGATATTCCCGCATATAGTGAAGTTTAACGAGAGCCCTATCCAAAAAACCCTCCATAGCCATTGGAAGTCAAACGTGAAGTCCAACTTGTGAACTTTTAGCCATCGCTCCAATTACTAAGCAAATACCTATCATAGTAAGAATATTTTCATTAATGTAAGGAGCTAATGAAAAAACTGTAGCATAATCTAAATTACCTAAAGTTCATAATATAGCAAACATTCCTATAGTTAATATGCAATCACCTACTCTATTTGTTAATAAAGCAGATATAGAGCTTTGGTTTGCTGCTATTCTAGTAAATCAAAAACATACTAGAAGATATGAACAAACACCTACACCTTCTCAACCAACAAACATCAGTAAATAGTTATTACCTGTTACTAAGACAATCATCATGAAAGTAAACAAGCTTAAATAACTAAAGAATCTCTGTTGATGAGGATCGCCTGACATGTAACCTATAGAGTAAATATGAACTAATGAACTTATAATTAAAACTGGGATTAACATAGACACTGTTAAAGCGTCAAATTGAAATCCTCAAATAATATTAAATCATTCTGAATCTATTCATCTAAATAGGTTTATTGTAACAGGAATATTGTTAAAACCTACTTCAACAAAAGCCAACAAAGCTAAAATAGTCGTAACTATTACACACGAACAAGTTATTATTTGTGCTCCGCGAACCCCGACTTTTCTACCAAAAAAGCCAGCTACTATACTCCCCAATAAAGGTAAAATTATTATACTTAAATACATTATTTATATTCTATACTTATACTTCCTCTTAATCTATAGAAGGCTACTAGAATACCTAAACCTATTGCTGACTCGGCTCCCGCTACTACAATTATATAAATAGCGTAAGTTTGTCCGATTATATCATCAATGTTCAGTGAACTTACCAATATAAGGAAAGTTATGGCTAAAAGCATTATTTCAATTGAAATAAGCATTAAGATAATATTTTTTCTATTTAATACGAATCCTAGGACTCCTATTAAAAAAAGTATTAAGGTTAAATTCATTGTTTTATTAATATAAAAATAAATTATTTTGAAATGTAGTCAGAAGTGACTATCCACTACTCTTCTGTCGCCGTGCGACCCCGCTCCAACGAACGTAGTGTTGGAGCGAGGGTTAGATAATCTCCTACCTAATGCCTCCTGACGACTAAGTCGCCATATCCCCGACTACGTAGTCGGGGATAAGGAGTACAACAAAGTACTCCTGACTGCCATACTGACTTCTCTACGAAGTCAGTAGTACCGTAGACCTAAAACGTCGCCAGTCAGGAGAAGTCAGTATGCAGGCCTCGTATCAGACAATGGCTATCGTCTACTTAAAATTAAAGCCGAGCTTGCTGGGGCGCAGCCCAACCCTTTTTATTCTTAGTTAATTATATTTTACTTGCTCACATGATAGTTAATCTTCAATTAATACAAGATAAAAAATAATAGGAATAATACATTCACGGCTGCGCAAGCTAGAGCTCGCTATAAAAGTTCAGCTTATGAGCCATTTTACGTCGAAACCAAGATAGTCCATAACTTAAAAAATGTATATAGCTCTTAAGTGCGTACAAGACTCGAACTTGTACCATAACGACCGTAGCGTTAGGTTCTACCATTAAACTAACACACTTTGAGCGCGGCTGACGAAGTATGCCTAATCCCTACGAAGTATGGCAGGACGAAGAAATACAGTCAGGAAGTAATCAAGGGAGTAACATATTGTTATTGTGATAGCTAAATATATAGTATTACTTTGTAACTCACTTATTCTAATATTAATCAGCATTAAAATAAATAAAAATAGTATAGAGATAGCTCCTATATATATTTCTTAAATATAGGGGGGGAGCTTTGCTTCGCCAGCCCTCCAAATAAATCAGCATGTACTCCTTAATGTTAAGTGAATATTTTATAATAAACTTAACAAATGGGAGCCGGCTCTAAATAAAATTATTAATCCTAAATACTTTTTAATAATATAAAGAACAACTGTCCGTTAATTACCTTTAGTATATTAATCGATTTCACCTAATCTAAATAAAATATCCAGTCTTTTAAGACGAAGTTCGTTAAATTCCATTCTATGTTCGTCAAGCTTTATTTCATAACGTAAAACGGAGCTTGCGCCATCTTTACTATTTAAACTAGCCTCAGTGAAAACATCATACAAAGCTGCACCATATTTAGGTACATATCACATAATTTTACTACATGTTTTATACCTATTAATCAAGATACTATTCTCATTAATTCTTTGTTTAATATTTGTAATATTTCTGTCTACTACAAACATTTTATCTTCAATTATAGACAAAGATTCCATTAAACCAACCCTGACGACGTAATCTGAAGACGAGCTACTAGCAGAAGCAGGTGAATTTTGACCAGGTGACCCTACAGTTGTATTTTGACCTCCTCCTTGACTATCAGACATTAAATACCCTATAATATTTTTATATCCTCCTGTATTAACTATAAGTTGCTCGTATAAAAAAGCCAATTCTTTAACTAAAAAGTCGAGCTTGCGCCTCCACCGCCAAGAAATAAAGCTAGTAAAGGGGAGGCTACGCCCCCAAAATAATAAAAAAGATAGTTATTACCATACTAACTGTAAATATATAAATAAATTCTTTAAAATTAACAACGTTACCTTTACCTTTTATATATTGGTGTACCTTAGCAACTATATATGAGATAAAACCTGAAATAAATATAAGTATAACTATACTTGTCTCGTATGAAATAAGAGTATCTTGTAAAGTTAATTTAGTAAAACGGAGCTTGCGCCTTAAAGGTAGTGCTCAAATAACACCAAACATAAAAGTAACTGCAAAACAGTAAAGTTTAGGATAAAATTTTTTCATTTTGGGGGCGCAAGCTCGCGAAGCAAAGCTCGTATTAAATAAATATACCAATATGGTACCCATACTTAATCATTCTTTATTCATAAATATAAATAATAAAATTGCTAAACTTATAATAGAAATTGTAATAACCATAAGACTAGACATAACTATATTACTTGGACTGGGGGAAAGACCAATAACGAGCTTGCGCCCCCCTCAAATTTAGCTGTACATAACAGTACAAAACAAAAATTATTGTTCGCTCAATCAAGTAAGAAATTTCTCAAGTGAAACTGATTCAATCACAATAGGCATACTAGAGTGAAGAATCCCACAAATCTCTGAACATTGACCGTAAAATACACCTTCTCTGTTAATAAAAACAGATACTTGATTTAGTCTACCTGGATAAGCATCACATTTAATACCTAATGAAGGGCAAGCGAAAGAATGTATAACATCACCCGCAGTAATAATAAATCTTACATGTGTTAATTCAGGTAAAATTACTCTATTATCTACTTCTAACATTCTTAATCTACCCTCTTCCAAGTCAGAATCTGGTACGATATATGAATCAAATTCTATAAATTCATCACTTGAATCTAAGAAGTCTGGGTATTGGTAACTTCAATATCATTGGTGACCCTCAGCTAAAACTGACATTGAAGGATCGCTTACTTCATCCATTAAGTATAATAATTTAAAAGAAGGGAAAGCAATTAACATAAGTATTACAGCTGGAGTTATTGTTCATATTAACTCGATAAGTGTCAACTTTTATATATTTTCATATATAATCGGACTATATCTTCAACCAATTTAAGTTTTCCAGATGGAAAACTTAATAACTGATCGTTTCACGTTTAGTCTCTGGGGATTACCTACTCATAATATGAGCTTACGCCCAAATATTATTTTGGTTTCCTGCATGGTTATCCATTGTTACATCCTTTGAATTTTCACTGATAATCTTTCAATATTTTTATATAATGATTACTAGTATCAAAGGCTTTAGGAGATTCCAGCATTCAGTGAAATTAAACTCATAGTTACTCTAATGCTATTCATCTTTATTTAGATGAAAATTTATATCTATCTTTAAATACCTTTTTCGATTTCATATAACTTAAAATAGTACTTCCACTAATACCTAAAAATTTACCCGCTTTTCTAGCGGAAACAAAACTACCAATTAGCTCAAATCCTTCTGATGTACACTTTTCGTATATATTAACTGGATTTCCACGTTTTGAACTCATTAATAATTTTGTCTCTTCAGAGTATTTTCTACCTAGAGGCACGCCAGCTTTTTGTCTCATAAGCTCTTTACTAGCTTCACTATGAGATTTACCGTATAAAGGATTAAGCTCGCCCTTTCGTGTTGAACTCATAATTTCTTTAGTTGCAGCGCTCATAGAACGGCCATATCAGTAAGCTTTATCACCGATATAGACTCCCTTTAAAGCTTGACTAATCTTATTTTTGGTTTCCTCAGACAAGATTAAACCTTTAGAACCATTTTTAATAAAATTAAAAATTGTTCAACCCCCTCTGGGGGGAGCTTGCGCCCTACCACCAGCTACTTTCTGAATATTGTATTGAGGATTAAGAGTATCAAAGTAATGTTGTTCTCTGACATCTAAGTCACATTTATCACAATACTCTAAAATAGTTACCGAAAAATTTGAATAACCATATTTTATTATAGCTCTAGAAATTATGAGTTCATTACGTCTACTTAAATAACTTAAGTTAAAATAATTAAGAAATCTTTTTCGTAAATCAATCGATTGTCCTACATATATATCTCCAGTAAGTTTATTGGTAAACATATAAATTCCAACCTTACCTGCATTATCTTTTAAGATTTGCTTTTTCATAGCAAAGGCATCCTCATAAATGGCCGCAGGAATAAATTGATCAATATTAGAATTCTTAGCATCTTTGGGACTAGAAGTAGAATAAGCACGTACTTTTATATAATTATAGACAGGAAATAAGAAAAAAGTTAAAGACTGATTATATTTATTATGATTAGAACACTTTTGAGCAGGCACACTATTTATACCATGATTTAAATACTTGTGAGAAATAGGGCTTTTTGTAGCCACATAGTTTCTTATTATAGATAATAAAACTCACCCTACAGCAAATAATATAATAACTAAATAATACATAATGTTGTCATGCAATTCAACTAAACCTTCCATCTGAGGAGTAGCACTATCTTGAAAATATATACCTCATGCACTAGGAGCGTCTAAACTAATATTAATATTTAAAATATTTAAAAGTAAATTCATTTTTTATTTTGAAAAATTGTCTATATTTTTTTACGACTTTGATAAATCATTTATCACTACTATTTATATATATAGACCTTAAGAAATAACATTTATACCGTATCCCTAGTCCAGGTGGGAGGCGCAAGCTCGCAAGCTCGGGATCGTGAAAGGGCGAAGCGTACTGCAAAAAACAGCTAATCCGTTAATAAAAACAGAGACTTGACTTAGTCTACATAAGTAGTCATCAAATTAGATAACTTGTGAAGGACAAGCGAAAGGATATATTTATTATTAGTAGTACTAGTAAAATTTACTTTGAGTATTAGTAATATTACATTAGTACTACCTCTTATTTTATTAATCTACCCTTCTTTCATATCAGGGCGGAGGGCTAATAAAAAAAATACATTTTTTTTTATATAGCTCCCTCACCTGGTACTTTAATGAAGGCGCAAGCTCAGAATACAAACTAACGTATTACAACATTATTTTATTACTAATATCGAACGAAGTTCGGGATACGAAGGACTAGCTAAATAAATATATTATAAGTATCCTACCAACTATCGAATAAGTAATAAAATTCAATTATAAAAAGAGAGGGAGGGAGCGACATTTTTTATAACGCGACCCCCCCTGTATGAGGCTGGATAAAAAAAAAAAAGTATTAGAAGAATTATTAGTTCCTCGTTTTAATTTTTTTCTATGAAAGAAATAGAAGTATTGGGACGACTATCGTTTGAAGGACCAATGTTCTGTTTACTATCTATTTTCAAGGCTCCCTTTCCCAGCTCGTAAACAAACCCTATAGTAACAACAACTAAAAAAATTAAGACTATTATTAATCCATAAAGACTGTTAAAAGACTGACTAACCGCGAATGGAAATACTAGAGTGATCTCTAAGTCAAAAAGCAAAAAAACTAAACCAAATATAAAAAACTTTACATTAAATTGAGATCTATTTTGACCTAAGAAACTGTGGAACCCACACTCGAAACTTGAAAATTTTTCTGCATAAGGGTTGTGAGGAGCGAATAATAAATTTAGTACTAAAAATAAAATAGCTATAATACTAACAAATAATATAAATAATGTCATTGAACTCATCTAAGAATTAAATAAAAATAGTACCAATATGGTACCCATACTTAATCATTCTTTATTCATAAATATAAATAATAAAATTGCTAAACTTATAATAGAAATTGTAATAGCCATAGGACTAGACATAACTATATTATTATGATTAAATTTGATAGATTCAGTTGAGGCTACGGCGCCTTTGGCGTAAACTCTACCTTTAAGATCTGATTGAGTGCTTAATAATGGATTTATTTTATATTCAGAAGAGAAAAAGAACATTTCTTTAACTATAGTTAAATAATATACTGCTCCTATTACACTAGTAATTATGGCAATTAAAGATAAAAATATATAACCATTATCTAAAGCTGCACTTAAAACCATCTGTTTTGCAAAAAACCCCATTAAAGGTGGTATACCTGCAAAAGAAAAGATAGTAATAGCGAAACTTAAAGCTAACATAGGGTTTATATAAAAATACCCTTTTAATTGACTAATTAACTGTATCGGAGAATTATTTTTGTCTAATAATTCTTTATCTTCTTTATTATCATTTACATAACAGTATAAAGAAAATCCTATCGTTACTAATATAATAAATACATTTAAATTACTAATTGAATATTGCATTAAATAAAATATAAATGCTTGAGTTGATTCTACACTAGAAATAGTAAGAGCTAATAAAATAAAACCTAAATGAGAAATAGTACTATATGCTAATAATCTTTTTATTCTAAACTGAGTTAAACCTAAAACCGTTCCTACTATTAATGAAAGTAATGAACTTACAAGTAAACCATATGTTCAATTAAAATTAAATAAATAGTGATTAGTGTAATAAACTAATTCTAATAAAAATATAAAGATAGATATTTTAGCTACAATTGCTACAAATGTTGTAACTATAGTTGGAATTGCGTCATAAACATCAGGTGATCAGAAGTGAAATGGAGCGGCACTAACTTTAAATAAAAATCCGATAGTAAAGATTAGAAGAGAAAAATTTATATAATCATCGTTATATCAAGAATTTCCATAATTATTTAGATCACTGATACTAGTAATTACATATAAACTGTCCATATTAGTTGTACCTGAATTGGCATAAAGTAAACTTGTCCCTAATAAGATAAAACATGAGCTTAATCCCCCTAATAAAAAGTAAATTAAACCTCCAGTTGTAGACAATTCAGAATTTCTATATATTGTACTTAGTAAATACAAACCATAACTTTGTAACTCTATTGAAAGAAATATAGAAATAAAATCATTTGTAGACATTAAAAATACAGCACCACTTATTATAAATAATAATATTAAAGGGTATTCGATAATTTTTAAATGTTCTCCCATTTTATTAATAATTTTCGTTCTATAATATACAAATTTGTTTAAGAAAAGATCTTTTAACGATGAGTGTTCAGCTACTCAAACTTTTCTAGGATAAAAACTAGTCAACTGTAAGATTAATATACTAATAAAATATAGAAAAATATGAAAAACCTGTGTTATATTTGTCACATGGAATAAACCTCCATGTATACCTATACCACCATTACTTATTATAGAAAAACTTATTAAGCTTTGTAATATAGCATATAATAAAGCTATTATAGCAATTCTATTATAAAGAATTGACATATCTCGTCTTAAACTGACGGCATTCGAAATTAGTAATGAAAGTGTAGAAAGTATTATCATAATTTAGTAAATAAAAAAAGTAGAATATATAAGACCGCCTCACTTCGGCTGACGAAGTATGCCTCCTGATCCCGAACGAAGTTCGGGATCAGGGGGGGGGGAGCTTGCGCCCCCCCGCCATGGGGATTTATTTGCTACTTTAGCCGGGAGAGAAAATCGAATTCTCATTATTAATATATGAAATTAAAGTTTTAACCTATTAAACTATCCTGGCTTACCCCCCCCCCCTATTTTGTCCTATTTCAGCCTAACTAGGACAAATATAGAAGTCTATCTGCTACTTTTTCTTAGTTACAATTATAAAGACTCCTCTAGAGATTTGGGCTGCGACCCAAAGATGAAGGGATAAAATACGACCAAAAATCTCTTTAAGATAAAGTACTAGTAATACCTAAACCTAATATTACTTAAACGCCTATTTAAGAAAAATAGGTAAAGAATATACTGGATGGGTGGATAC